GTGGCCTTTGACAGAACTTTTTTAAAACTTGATAACTTGCTCGTTCTTACTTCCTGGGGATACTAGTTTCTTTGCAAAGCTTATAGTTTTTTTAGCACCTATAAGGTGAGATACGGGACATTCCATGTACCATACTGCTTTGTCATAGGAAATGACAACATTGGCGACTAAGGGGTGGCGAGAGCAAGACAAGAACTCATAAATAGGCCTTGTCCATGGGGCTACTCAAAGTGTTAGAAAAGTGTAGCATGAACAACCAGAAGCCGCAACAATAGAATAGTTTAAAAGAAAAGCGATTCCACTCTTTTCCTAAAATCCTAACCTACAGGATCAGAAGTACCTGAATATGATAAGCAACCGTCAGAAATCAGTGAGTGAAATAAGACGGATGGAGAGAAAGAATAATAATAACTAGATGAAGCCTTAGTCCATTTTAACATCCAATCTTACCAAAGGTCAGAAAGGCAGATGGGCATGTCCCTTGAAACTGCTTCCATTGGCATGAGTTAGAGTCCTCTCCTGCAGGAACCTGGCACCTTCCTCGCTCTCTCTTCTGCTTACTTATAATTCCTTGCTTCTGGGGACTGACTAAAAGCCTTTCTCTCCCTAACCGGATTCTGCTTGAACTGAGAAATATCCCATGGGGCAAGGGTAACTCATACAACGAGGGAATCTGGGGTTGGCAAAAGGGTAACTATAGCGCTATCACCAGCTCCAAGGCTTACTACTACAAGAGTGGACTGAGCGCGCTTACTATCACTATTCTATCCCCACCTTATTCTCTAATTCCTAGAGTGGAAGGTATGAGTTCGACACCCGCTTAGCCCATAGCTTTATGGCTTAGAAGAGTAGCTGGCATTGGCTCTTTGCCTTTGCTTTAGGTTTGCTTTAGGGCAGACATTGATTGATACAAGGGAAAAAAGAGAGAAAGCACAGCTACGTAGCTAACCCAAGGTTCTGTCTTTCCTTAAGGAAGTGTTAGCTTGCTAAATGTATCCCCTCCTCCTTCCCTTACAGCTCTTGGAGAGGAGACAGTCGACAGATTGATCGCCAAGATCGGAGGCAGGATATCAGTGTATTTGTATATCTGTTTTATTTATACACCTAACCTTTTTTCAGATATTTTATTTATTGTTTTCTTTTCGAGGAATAAGAAGAATGTATGATTACTGTAGAAACGTATAACCCTAACCTTTATCCTATAGTCGATCCTGTCGTAAAGCTCTCGTAAAGGACTGGGGGTTAAGGCACGACTTATTCAAGGAGTGGGATAAGACAAAGACAATCTTCGACACTGATAAACAATACAGAAAGATCATATTCGACAATAAAATAGAAAAACTGGATCTACAACTATTGTGGTTCTACCATGATTTTTTTTTTTTAAAGGAAATCACTCACATCTGAAATTCGGATAGAGCACACCACCCTAATCACTAAACCAAGGAAAGGACCGCGGTCATACTTTTAAACGATATAAGCCTTACACCTGGTATTTCCTTGAGTGCCTCTTCCCGAATTACTGGTACCAAACATGCATTGCCTTTATCCATGATGCACATGGTGTTGGCAAAGGAAAAGGAATTGGAATAGGAAAAAGAAAAAGCTTGAACTCAGCCCACAAGCTAAGCAAAGCAAGGAGAGAGAGAGTGATAGACTAGAAGAGCATTTGGCTTCAGAATACTTTTTTTTTATTTTTAAAGAAAAAAAAAAGAAAGCCAATTACCGACAAAGAAAACAACTGGATTGATCCTGTAAAGGTAGCATAACTGAAAGGGTTGTTGGATAGTAATGGTGCATTACAACATAAAGGCCCAAGTTGTTTGGTGAATTTTGAATAAAATGTTTTTAGGATGGGATGCAAAAAATGATAGTTTTGTTAATTTGTAGTGTAAAATTTTGTGGCTGTGGGTATTGAAGCGACAAGGGAAAGCCATTGTTCTGGGTGATGAGGAGGAACCCGAACAACCAAAGAAGAAAGATAGATCCCCTTTTTTAGTAGGCAACTTCTATTCCTAGGAAGTACTTCAGAGTTCCCAGATCCTTGATCTCAAGCGCCTTACTGATCTACGACCACCCTTGCTTGTTTCCTATCAATCCAATTCGAAAGGGCCTTTCGAGCCGGTTGGTTGCCCTTGTAACCTTAACTATAGCTAGCCCGCGCGCGGGAGCCTTCTTTTGAAGCTGGTGTCTGAGCCGGGTGAAGAAGTCAATATAGATGAAACAGTCGTTTATGCAGTTGTTGCTCCTGCTTATTTGCCACTTTGTTAACTACCACCCCCTCAAGATCCACCAACGACTGGCACCAGTAGAGCGAGCCACCTCGCCCGCAAAGAGCCCAAATGTGCTATAGAAATAGCGCGCCTGGCACAAATTTAGTTAGCCATAGCGAGACCAAACGAGACTAAGAAGCCACAGGTTCACTCACCTCCTGAGTATTGATCTTCGACTCCGTCCCTAGAAACGGAGTGTTCTTTTTTCACCGGGCCAGCCCGACCCACATTACTCGCTTCTCCAGATTATTAGTACTCTCATGGCTAGGCAACCCTTCGCCCCGTACCGATGCGATTGGACACCGCGCATCTCGACCAGCTCGTTCCAGCGAACACTGACTTTGAGGATAAATCCTTTCCTGAATGAAGGTGATGCTATTTTGATCGGTGATCATAGGAAGATAACATAAGCAGCCTACTGCGAATGCTTTCTATGGCTCAAACCAAAGAACAACCCATTGCTCCTTACTTGTTGAAAAGACGTATAAGAAGGTAGGACCTTGCCTAACAATTTGAAGATTACAGGAACCCCTGTTTACGACCGTTAGCAAGGCTTTTTTACTCTATAGTCGTACTAAAACATCATTGGTTGAATTCATTCTCATAGTTGTCTTTATTTATTCAGATGCTTTCTTTCTTAAGCCTCCTTTTCTGCCGCCGCCTATCATAACGTGGACGAGGCCTGCTCCGAGGTGGGTTGGGTGCCTCTCGTTGAAACGAAATTAAGGTCTATGAATGACTTTTCCATCAATGAAAAGATCACCTGGTCAAATTCACCAAAAGACAATCACAGATTCAGACAATGAGTAAATACTCTTTTCAAGAAACCCGCAAAAGGAAGCCTGCCCTATGATTACCAACCTCCGTAGTCTTTGTTGGGAACGTCAAGATAGGAATAAGGAAGCACCAAAAAGACCCCAGGTTGCTCTGTTCACCCAAGCAATACGTCATCAAGGTGTAAATATAGTCAGCTCACTTTCAAGCAAATCAACAAAATAACTTATAGTACAAGGAAACCAGATAAACATGACAATAGTCTTTCGACGCAAAATTCACATAGATAAGAGCAAGAGAACAAGATTCACAATATTTCAAGAGAACCCACACAAAAAAGGGAACGGGATACCGTTATATTGGGTCAAGGTTTGCACACTCCAACTCCCACTCTCAATGCCTTTATTTAGGTCAAGCTCCAACAGGTAGATTACACTAAAAGAAATCCACTCAGACTAACAACCTTTTTCACTTATTTCTTTTGAGAAAGACATTTTCATATACTGGTTCAATCAGACAATAAAAATAATAAAAAGAATATTCATGAGGATGTTGAAGATTTATTCACATCTTTATTAGAGCAAGGGTTGATCGAGCTTCCCGAACCTAAGAGACCGGATGAGGTGGGACGAGTAGGAGATCCCAAATACTGTAATTCCATCGGGTTATTTGTCATCCGATAGATTATTGTTGAGTTCTTAAAGTTTAAAAAGTTTGAAAATGATGGTGTCATTGAAATAGACCCTCCTAAGCAACCTGTGGTCACTTCAAATGCTTGTAATAGTTGGAGATATTCTTTGCCCGATAGCTGAGATCTCGCCAAGCATAGCCTATATCTAGTTCTAGCACCGGAAGAGCAATTTCAGAGGATCTCAAAATATGATGAAAGATATATTCAAGGAGAATGGAGCACTCGTGTTAGCCGAAGGAGTAGGGAAGTCTGGTTTGGGCAACTCCTTATACTGAGACTTGCAAGAGCCGGTGGAAAAAAATCCTTATGATCCGGTAGAAGCTGGAGCTGTGGAAAATCAATCCTCCATTTTCCATTCCTGTAAAGATGTTAGGTTGCGCAGCCAAGCCATGGGCAAAGACGCGCTATTCTCAGAAAGAGACGGGAGTTCACCTGATTGTAGTTGAGGAGAGTAGTCAATATTTAGACGCAGCAGAGAAGTTGAGTGGCACAGCCCATGAGGAATGGACTTGAGCTCGGGGCAGCCCCTTATTGTGAGAGATTAAAGGGTGGCGGGCACTCCATCCACAAAAAGAGACTGACGTTTTTTACAATTGATAATGGAGAGGACTCTAAGGGTGGGAGGCGATGGCCCATCAACTGCCAATGACCTGAGTCGGTCACACTTCTCAATCCGCATTAAGCGGTTGTTTATCAAATTTCATACCAGAAAAAAAAGTACTCGCATTCTTAACTGCCTTTCTTGGTGCTTCATTCACTAGAAGTACTCCCTCGAATGAATGAGCTATAAGTGATAGCGTGCTTTCTTGTTAATTAACTATAAGGCCGTGGTTAGGTCTTTTTTTCTATACTGGATGACTATTTAAAAAAGCTCTTTCCACTATCAGGTACTAAAGGCTTTCTTCTTCCAGTGGTAGTAGCCCTCCGCCGTGATTCTCATCCTCTTCTTTCTTTTAGAAGCTTGCTTACAGTCATCCAGTGGTATCGCTTGCTTACTTGCTTACAGAATCACTCACTCCCTGTCTTTCAGTGCTTGAATCCCGGATCAGAGGAACTGCGTGCTGGTTTGTACACGAATGCGTGCATGAAAGAGCATACTAGTCTCCGAGCTCCCTTTCTTATGCTGCTAGGCTAGATCTGGTCTCCCTGGTTGCTTTGGTAAAGAGTTCGCTTGGGTTGGGTGGTGGCTGTGAAGTTATAGCTGGGTGCTTTCTTTATTCAAGAGCCAGAGCCCAACATTTGTCACACTCACGCTGGAGCAATTGAAATATTACGACTGGTCCTTGATTCACCGATTCCGCTAACGGGTACAGGCAGGCCCCATGGGGGAGATATGAGTGGGAGGGACAGGAGAGAACAACCAACAACGCCATCCAGTGCAGACATAGAAAGCCAAGCCGGGAAGAAGCTATCTGTGGTAGTATCGCAAGGCCGGTTCCTCCAAAGCCTGAAGAGTATCTCCATCCTCGTTCGGATTGGACTTACCGGGTGATTGTCAAGGGGAAGGACCTAATCGTCACTTTCTTGGCTATGGGCAAGATCGGCTTGGGGTGAAGACTGAGTCATCAAATCATATAAGACTCAAAGGAGTGCCCAAGAAAGATGAATGGGTAGAGGTCGGAAGGAAATGCGGAGGTCCATCAACCGAAATAAAATCCCCCAATAAGGCGGCTAGAATGAGCAGAAAAAGGAACTGAGGGAAAAGAGTAGCCACCGAAGAAAGGCGGCAAAAAGACCCTCTCCGATGAAAGTTATCTCCTTGATAGGGGTATGAATATCCCTACAACCAGAAGATATCTGAAAGAGCTAATGTCTTTGCAGAAGCCTAACATAGTGATTTTACAGGAACCAGAATGGAAGAGGACTCAGTTTGTCGGCTTGGAATCAAGGACAACTTTGATTACGTAGCTTCTTTCTAGAGGGCTCTAAGGAGGCATTTGGATGTACTGGAACCCCGTGAAAAAAGTCAAATTTAAAAGGACAAGCAATTCATGACTGCTATAGTTACTGAAATAGAAAGGGGGAAACTTGGAAAAGAAATCCTGTCCCTTGGTGGCCGAAAGCACGGTTTCAGAATTTAGTTAATACCGCTCCGTGGGGTCGATCAACAGGGATTTCAACAGATACAGAAGATTTCTTCTACACTGTGACTGCCTGGGCTTACCCAGATATCGATGAATAACCTGACAAATCCAGAGGAGTAGATAGAACACATGTCCAGCCTTTGCCCTCCTCGGATTGAGAGATGAAGGATGAGCGACCCGCCTCGCCTGGAAGAGCAGAATAGACTTGTCTTCCACTCTTACTGCAATTGATGGGATGGATAGAAGGCGAAAGCCGCTTTTGCCAATCAAAGCCCCGGTTTGAAACCGATGGAACCCAAAGGAGGGCATACCATACCATATCTTGCTGCTTGGATCCCGCCGCTTTGTTTTGCCTTCCGCCATTCGTTAAGAAAGCCAGACCACTTTCCAAGAACAATCAAACTACACCTAACTAGGGGACACTGACTCGGAGGACTTGCTCATACAACTGAACTGCCCTTCCATAAACTAAAGTAGCAAAAAGAATAATAAAGAGAAGACATGTGAAGGAGTACGCCCGGTTCACCTGGATTCCCTACCAGGGAATCCAGGATATACCAGGTTCTACCACTGCACTGACTGACGGATCGACCAATACCTATCGAGGTTAGCTTTAGATAACTCTATGAGAATCTTGAACTCGAAGGAAGAGCTAGGCTTTGAGCCCTACCTTGATATTCCTCGCCCACCCGCTTGCTTACGGTGGTTGACTTTCACCGGGAGAATACCAATTTCATTTCTAGGAGAAGGCCACTCCTGGATTTCATTCTTAGTGATCCAGTTTTCGCTGATCCGAGACTGATGGGCATCATCCGCTACTTCTCATGATGGTGGGGAAAAATTCCACATGAACGAAAAAACCACCTATGAAACCGGCATCGCAGCACCCAATTCTCGATCATCTACTTTTATCCTTTAGTTTAGAAGCAAGTATCCATTTTCCAAGCTACAGGGGCAAGGCAATCCATCCAGCGAGAAAAGAAAGTCGTAGGTTTTCCAGAGGAGTGACGTAGACAATCTGCCGTAGTCATCGATGATAGGTTTGCCTATTAGAGGAAGACAAAGCTAGCCCTTTCTTAGGCGCATACGGTCTATTCCCGAGGGTTTTTCATCAATCGAATTGCCGGGACAAGCGCTTCTACTTATGTTATGACCTTGGCCCTATGCTTTCTAAAGGAAGTCTACCGAAAGCCTTTGGTACTTGTCTTACCTGATCAATCACTAGGCAGGGGGAAGCTTCTTTAGCTTACCTTTTCTTTTTATGCTGTTCTTGAAAGAGCTACTCTTACCTTGCAAACTGGCAAACCAGATCTCGTCCTGATCGAGGAAAAGGTATAGTGAGCCCTTTTTCGAAGCATTGGAGTATATAAGGCCAACCAACCTATTTCCGTTGGTCGATCAATCAAAGAAAGGGATCGATTCACTTAGGAAAATCATCAATAATCTCAGTAACCAGAGCCACAGAGAGGGAGTCACAGACTTCACTTCCTCAATAAGATATAGATTGACTTATCTCTACGACAAGCCTCCTAAAGAGTGGCAACTCTAACTGGTGGATTTCCACTACTACTATCAACAAATCTCAACAACCATAGCCTGCCCAGAATCTCAGCTAGATTCCACTACCAACTCCAACTAGCATTCAGGGATCCCCGCCACCAACAACCCTCAATGAGCAGCCTTCTTTTGGTTTGATTGACAGCTCGTTTGTTAGTCAATCCCAAGAGCGAGAGTAGGCAAGTAATAGCAAGGTCACTCTAAAGAGGTATTTGTTACCTTCGGGAATCTGCTCCGCCTCTCAGCTGCACCGCAAAGCACAGCTTTCTGGTCGGTCTGGAGATAGCACGCACCGCAGAGCTGTTTACCGCTCTGTGAAAGAAGATTCCTCTGTCGACTACAGAGATTTACGAAGTTACTCATTCCATGACCTGAGGCCAGGGATAGGCTCCTGGGCATTGCTCGACGCCTTTGCAATGGCGGACAGACATGGCAGGCTTCGGGAGCCCGGTCGACTTCATTCTATGTAACCGCGCTGTTAATTCGAGAGCCGTCAGGGCTCATAACTCGGCTCCAGCGGTGAGCTCGGGTCGCGATCTATCGATCCGCCAGGATCCAACCGCTATCCCAAAAAACTCCTTGGTGAGCCGGGTCTCGGGATCATAGGGGGTAAACCGGACATCTTACTCTACGAGATTATGGAGTGAAGATATGAAAGCTGCATGCGCCTCGGAGAAACCGATGTGTAGGCTTATTCCGTGTCCCGGCTCTGGACTGACGGGGCGAAGCGAAAGCTTTACAATAGACCTAGATCCGCCTCACTCGATTGAAAGTCTATGATTGTCTGCTATGAGTAGAGAGGAGAGGTGAGAGGTAAGGATTCACATAGGATTTTTCTTTCTCGATGGGGGAAAGCTTAAGAGAGTGGTCAAGCCAAGAAGAATCGAATCGGGTGGGAGCATTCGACTTCATCAGTCGGGTTCGCTTTCCCTTCTGTCTGTGCTAGCTAGGCTAAGCTAAGTCTGACGTCTTGCTGCTTTAGTGGAGCCGGTGGCTTGACAAAGAGAGTACGGGAAGAATTCATTCCTATGCTAATGAATCTGATGCCATTGATTCTGTTGTAATGCTAGCGAAAGGCTTTAAACGAATACCTGGCTCAAGGGAATAAACTGGCTTTCTTCTCGGCTATGGGTCATGGGAGAGAGAGTGATTTTAGAATGTCTTTCAGCTAGTGTTTAAATAAGCGCTGCACGAATGGCAAGCTCCGGTCTTCTCTTATCCACTGCAACTTTCATTATTGCAGTTAGCTTGACTCCTGGTATAGCTCGTAGTAAGCATAGAGGAGTAGCTGTCCTTCATTCCAGTGAATCTTTTTACTTTAGAAAGAGTTCCCCCCGAATCCATACATTTTGAGGTCCCAGTCAGCTAATGGGACTAGAGTTCCAGTTTAGGAATAAAACGGGTTGAGGAATTCTTTCTGGATCTAATTCCTATTATGTGGGATGAAATTACTCTACTAGGGGCTTTAGCTAATAGATATATATCTATTATGCCAGCGAGGAAGAGATCTAGTTTGAGTGGGAGTTTTATTGGGACTTCTATTACATCTCGCCCAGTGGCAGTTTTAACGGTAGAGGGCTTATATATAATTATAATTTATATTTTCTGGCTGGGGTATAGCTATAGATAAGATATCCTGGGGTGTCACCGAAAAAACCGGGTGAATTTCTTGTTGTCTCTGCCGGGTCCAGGAATTTATCTCTCTATAGGACCAGTGCCAGTTGGCGTGATAAGATAAGCGCTTTATAAGACCTCTAAGCCTGAGAGTTCTGTTCCATTTCGTAAATAATGTTCAGTGTGAAGTACTTCCATTCGCCCCTCCTCCAATTGCGGACTCCTTGTCAGAAGAGTTATCAAGCGCAAGGGAAAAGACTAGCAAGCCAATTACAGTCTTAAGGGTTGGTGTTCGAATTCTCTTCTCATTGGATCCAGTTGGAATTGTAGTTCTCTTTGCTGTTGTGCCAAGCGAGGGAGTTCTTTGATAACTCTACCGGTGCAGGCAAGTTTACTCGCTTCTCCTCGAATTGCATAAGAAAGATGGTTCTGGAGATAAATCCTACCCGCAAGCATTTGCTTATAGAATGGTGGAGGGAGGAAGAGGTAGCAATACATTCCGCCTGATGCTTGATCACTGCATTCGTGATATATCAAATGAGCTCTCCGATCTATGATGAATAGTTCCTTTTATAGGATCATATTTCTTTCTAGTCCTAAGCATTTTAATTGGACCTTTCTCCTTGACTTCAGTTTTGGAATATTTTCATACGGGATTGGAACGACCTATGTTGTAACGGAGGAGAGAAGGTGAACCAGCTTCCTTTGGTCGCCTCTCCCGTCTGGTCGAGTAGCTTTCGCTCCTTCCTACTTACTTAATTATAAGCGGCTACGTGGCCTATTGGGAGCTTTTTAGTCATAGTGGGAGCTTTCGGAAATCACTTTGCAGGTCAAGATCATAGGAAGAGGGAAGAACAAGGGAGAAGATCTTTTTTAAAAGAAGACGATTCCAAAACAAAAGAAACTCAAAACGGAGAATAGGATGCCTTAAAGGTAAGGTAAATAAGAATAATCATAAATTAAAAAGAAAATAGCTGCCTAGCCCGCGGGAAACAGAAGGTTAGGAAGGGAGAAAGGAGATTTTCCAAGACTACTGAAAGAGCACAGATTCGGCTTGGGAGTTCTCACTCGGGCTACTAATCTCCTACTCATAAGAACCAGAACAGGCACTCGTAATCGTCCCTAACCTCTGTCTCTAACCTATTCCCTTTCCTCTGTCCTTTTACCCTTTGAACAGCAAGCCGGAACTGGATTACATTTCAATAGAGAAAGCTATCAATGGTCACATTGAGACGGGAACAGATGGGAAGTTCGCCCTCCAGTTCTATTCCTTTGGATGAGACGGCGGTGAGCAATCGATAGAGAGCAAGGGATGCTAGCGCTCTTCTACTCATATTCCTTGCTTCAGTTGGTTCAGGAAGCTTTGGCATCGAGACGCATTACGATAGCTATAGCTAGGCCGGGTGGGATTCTCTATCGGATGGTTATTCATCAAGTGGATCCTTTGCCCCTTACCTCAGTAGCTGGGAAGGCAGGCCCTTAGCTTCAACTAGTTCAGTTTGAGTTCAGGAGTAGTTGCATTGCTAGTAGGCAGAAAATCAGTAGTGCGTTAGCTTATCTGTTCATTTTCAAACAACCCTTGTTTGTGCTCCTTTATCTTTCTAAGCCGCTCTCGCTAGCAGGGAATCTAGTTCAGCAAGGTCCATACCTCCATACCATAGGGTAGGGTGAGCTCGCTTGAAGCTGGGGCGCGTCTGGTGGTATCGTATATAAGATCACACGGCTGCTTTTAGGAGCGATCTGTTCATCCAACTCGAAATCTCGTAAGAGAAGAATCTGACGCCCAAAATTCTAATTCTTATGTCTTTCTTGGCCGGCAATTTACGACAAGTCTTTCTGAATTTTCGCGAGCAAATTACAATAAAAAAAAGTTTAATTAAACATGGATATATTTCTTTCTGATCACATCACTACACTTGCAGTCGGACTCATTCTTTCGATAGCTATTTTTGGTGCTTTTAAAGCTGGCCAAGTTTTTGAACGAGCTACTATTTCGGAACGTATACATGAGGTGGATCTAGAAAAACTAAAACAAAAGACCGCTAGAGATGCTTTGGAAACATTATAATGATACGAATGTCAATTTACCAGAAGAACTCAGTTTCAAAGACATAGTGGAACATTCCTTTATTATAGACGAGAATATAAAAGAACAAATTCTCGGGCTAAACAAAATCTATTTGGATCTCATTAGTAATGGCACGGGCAGTAGGTACTTTGTTGACATTCTGGATACGTATGGCCATATTGTGGGTATGTAGTTAGGACTTGGTTTTTCTATTAACTTTTTTCTCGTACCTTTTCACACCTTCTAGACTTTCGGCGGAAAAAGAAGAAGAGTATGAAAGCAGGAGTTCGGGACTTTCCTTTCGCCTGCAACAAATCGTAAAGTCGTCGCGCCGGGCCCCGGTGTCGAGCAGAGCATTCAAAGAATGAAGTTTTTAAAATAACTGAATACTTATTCCTCACAATTACTCCTTGTGATGCAGCGGAACCATGGCAATTAGGATTTCAAGACGCAGCAAGCCCTATGATGCAAGGAATAATGGACTTACATCACGATATCTTTTTCTTCCTCATTCTTATTTTGGTTTTCGTATTATGGATCTTGGTTGGCGCTTTATGGCATTTCCACTATAAAAAGAATCCAATCCCGCAACGGATTGTTCATGGAACTACTATTGAGATTCTTTGGACCATTTTTCCTAGTCTCATCCTTATGTTCATTGCTATACCATCATTTGCTCTCTTATACGCAATGGACGAGGTAGTAGTAGATCCAGCCATTACTATGAAAGCTATTGGACATCAATGGTATTGGACTTATGAGTATTCAGACTATAATAGTTCCGATGAGGAGTCACTCACTTTTGACAGTTATATGATTCCAGAAGATGATTTAGAATTGGGTCAATTACGTTTATTAGAAGTTGACAATAGATTGGTTGTGCCAGCCAATAGTCATCTACGTCTTCTTGTAACATCTGCTGATGTACTTCATAGTTGGGCTGTCCCTTCCTTAGGTGTCAAATGCGATGCTGTACCTGGTCGTTTAAATCAGATCTCTATTTTGGTACAACGAGAAGGAGTTTACTATGGTCAGTGCAGTGAGATTTGTGGAACGAATCATGCTTTTATGCCGATCGTCGTAGAAGCTCTTTCTTTGAAAGATTATTGTGATTGGGTAGACATTCATCAATTTTAAGAGGGGATGGGACTATCCGCGGATTCAGTCGCATCAAGCTCATCAACCGACTCTACCGCGGATTCCGTAGCATCAAGCTCAGAAATCGACCATGTTGTCAGGGAGCTTGTAGCGTATTGTGCCACCTAAGGACCCGGCCCCGGATTCGTTACGCTCTGAAAAGAAGAAGTAAAAAACCTTTTTAATATGGGAAGGGAGGAAGCCCGGCCCCAAAAGCAGGTGAACGACTACATAGAATCCTTAGCCATAGAGAAATCCTCAGTAGGATTTTGTAACGCTCTCTTAGAGAGAGTACGGTCTTTTCAAAGTGAGCACTAACGGAAATCCTACACCGTTTCCCTTCGATTCGGAAGAGGATCAAGCTAAGCTGTTCTCCATTATGTGGGACGGCGACCAAGATAAAGAATCTTTCTTTTTTACTACATGTCGTACGGAACGAGCCTTGTCTACGAAGGAGAGCGACCTCATCTTGCTTGCTTCTGGCGAAGCTTCTAGAAGGCCTACTACTACAATAAATAGGAGCGATAGGAAAGCCAAGCAAGCCGTATAAAGGCGAAGAGCTCGTATAGCAAGCAAGCCTACTTATAGCCCTCTTTTCTTTTTCCGCGGGATTCAACAACTCTATATACAGCACCCCGCTCTTCTTTTCTTTTTTTTTCAAGTTCTGTTTAAAAAGTCCACAAGGAGCGCAGACTAGCTGGAAACGGGTTCCCGATCGGAGTGAACGAGTGTAAAGGTGAGTTGTTCTCACCACGCTACTCTATCTACGCTATTATACCTGGTACGTTACTTCGAATGGCCCACCTCAAAAGCTTTCTTTACTGCAAAAGGGTATAAGCATAAGACCCTTCTTAGAAAGCACTCACTGAGTTAATTACGGAATAAAAAATCCACTTTATTCGACTTGCATGTGTTACGCAAATGACATTTCCGGGATAGATTGGCTATCCTGAGTGATAAAGAGGGATCTTAGGCTCTGGTGACCGGCTTGTCTACTTAGTAGAGTCGCACTTTGGCCTTTATTAATAACATATAAATAAAGGGGTTTTCTCGATCACAACTTCTATAATTATAATGTCTAAACCAGAGCCAGAGAGAGAATCAACTTCCTTATCTAAATCTAAGATGCCGATGTTGCAGTTAAGAGAGCAGTTTCTCTTTTCTGTATCAATCGAGGCAATAGCAAGCAGAGATAGAGCCGAGCATACCAGGTATCCAGAGAAAGCAGCCTAGCTAGCCCGGAATGCCAGTCTAACACCAGTATAAGCACTATTGGTAGAGCTTTCAATCCACAGCTTCGACTTGTCTAACTGGAAGATAGAACAACATTAGATAGGGATAGAGAAGAGATTGGTTACAGATAAGAAATAGCATAGCAATTGCCTTATCTTATTAAAGCAGACAGTTGCTAGTCTCTCTCTTACTTGTCTAGTCGGAGATAGCACTCTCTTCTAGGATGCCAATTGGATAGGTAGATTGCTAACTCTCAATCCTAGCAAGCAAGTGAACGGAGCCTATAAGCAAGCGAGGCATATTAGCAAGTTTATGTGCAGTGAGTCTTGGCAGATAGAAGCTTCTTGGTGCCAGGATTCCGGCATCCAGGACATACCAGGCCATAGAGGTTCTTGTCTAGCTTGTTTCCCAGACAGACCAAGCTCCCATAAAAGAAAGGAGTACAGGCTTGTCATCCCCCTTATGCTTTCTCTATTTTTTCTATTAAAGGAGGATAGCAAGCAGGATGGCTCCATGTCCAGTCTACTGATTGGGAGTGAGAGCTGTCTACCTATTCTATTGGATCAGCTAGCTTGTCCCATCTCTCTTACTGGATTGGTATGAGATCCCAGCTCTAACTCTCTTTCCTGGCATGCACTAAGCCTAGCTAGTGGCATGCTGACCTTGCCTGGCATCCACTCCCGGATCACTGTCAGAACACACAATTCAATTAGATTTCCGACTTGTTACCTGCTGCCTGTGGTTCATAAAAAGTAGCTAATGGAATGGGAACCGCTCCTTACGCGCATTCGGGCTTAAGTTCCGAAGGTATTTTTCACTAAGTTAAGTAAGGAAAGAATAAGGCCCGGAATGAATGAAGAAGGAAGTTGGTTACATCATTCTTTGTCAATGCTACCCCTTTGTTTTGTGCGGGGTAGAAGGACTCATTTCATTCTATTAAGGAGATTGCTTTCGAAGCCTATACCTATAAGGAGGATGATAGAAGGCAGAATTCCGAAGATTACTGGGTTTCTAAGAAGGCAGTGGTGCATCATCCAAAAGAAAATGGTTCACTACGACAGCATGAAGTTCCAATGTTTTTATTCCGGGAAGGATGATTCGATCAATAGCATGGAGGAGGGAATGAATTATTCAGTTAAAGAGATGAGCGTTGATCTCTCTTATGATTTTTAGAGTTACCTTGCAAAGAAGCCCTTCTCCGACAACAACTTAAGACGGGGCATCAAGAACTCTCAAGGCGATAACAAGCCCAAAGGCGACATCTGAGAGGAGAAGTCGAAAGCGCTAACAAAGGACTTGCACAAACCTCCATCACATTAGGTGCCTAGCCTCTTTCTCGATGCAGCAAGCTGAGATAGTTGAATTAGATGTCAGTTCCTCTAGCAGACGCCTTCTTCCCAAACCCCTTCTCTTCCTCAACAGGGCATTCGCGCAAAACCCCTTCTTTCAATGTCTTGCCATTCTTCATGTGCAGCTCCTTCTCTGTGCCTAGTGTTTAAGCCGGATAAGCATTCAGTTACCTTTCCTTCTCTTCCTCTTATTCTATTTCTATGTCATTTTATTGCCTTAGATCAATCCCTTCCTCACTTTGTCATCCAATGCATATTCTCAAGCAGGAGATTCGTGAACAGTAAGAACGCATTCCTTGTCCCATTCGATGCTTTACTATACTCTTTTCTTCAAGGTTTCGCTTGTATTTTCATAGAGTAAGTGTAGTAATCACTCTCTAGTAAAGGAACTCGATTAGCCGAGCGCTCCTCTTTCCATTTTCTGTGATTTGAAGCTAGATATAGATAGAACTCGATCGAACTAAATGCTATTCTTTTGTGGCAAACTCGTGGTATCGTATATAAGAGAAAGCTTGCTTTTAGGAGTGCTCTTTCCCTATAACTATTAATTGAATAATCGAAGACAGATGGTAGCCTAGTTCAGAAGAAAGATCGTAGCGAATGAAAGGTAGGGCACAAGGCTATCCGAGTTCACAGGTGTCGTTGCTTATCCCTTTCTTAAGATTGGCTTGGTGTTCAGTGTACCGGGTACAAGATCGAAAAGAATGCTTTGCATTCCAAGCCGAAGTGAGAAGACGTCTGTTCTTCAACCTCTATCCCTTGTTCTGCTCTGCTAACTGTAATTTAACCACCAACCCACTCGAAGTTCAAATCCCCTTTCGCCGAGGAGTGAACGAGTGACAACAGGAGAGGGACGGGAGATAGACTAAGAATCCAAGGGGTGACAGTAAGTCAATTGACAAGTGGAGATAGTGAATCACGAATAGACTCTCAACCTCTCCTTCCAAGTTCCGTGGGGAAGTGCCCAACTCCAGCTCGACTCTTAATCTTTGGGTGAGAAGGTAGCTCTATTGACTTACGGTAGGAAAGAACGACTGATAAGTTAAGGAGCTGAAGATAGTCAATCGACAGTTCTCCCCCACCAACGGAGTACAGGAATCTTCTTATCCTGGTTTCACTCCCCCAGGACGATGGCAAGAACTCTTAGCAACGAACCATCACAAATATGCCATCATCACATTACACCTGCCTGTTGATTTCCTCACTCCAGAGAACGTCGCGCCACCTCTGTCTCCATATGACACTGGAACGTACTTGGTCGTTGGGAATGGGCTTCCACCAAACAGTTTGAGATGAGACGGGCAGGCACAGGAGTTTCGAGAGATGAGCTGTCATTATTGGGAAGTTTTGAGGGATATGCCCGTTAGTTCCAGGTAGTAAGTGGGTCGCACTGCTGGGATAAAATAAACTTGTAGGTACACTATACGTAAAGGTGAGGACATATGCTACGGGTGCTACATTAAAAAAAAAGTTTTTTGATTTGGGCCCAGCAGTTTAACAGATGGAACTCGTTATGGATGCTTAGTTTGGAGTTGGCTTAGAAAAGGTACGGACTATACATGCCGGAACGGCCTTCTGGTATGGGTTATCCAAGCTGGTAAGCGAGTTCTGGAGTTCATGCATCAGCGACAGCTTAAGTTGGAAAGCATTGGTGCATCTGAGACGCGGAGCAGATTGCCACTTAGGACTGTGTGCTGTGGTCCCATTACAAAGGGAACCTCTTGAAACAAGGGTTTCGATTACTCTCCCTCTTCGTTGCCCTGTGGTTGATCCCAGCGGGGTCGTAAAATGGCGGTTAGCGGAGCGGGTACAGGTCAAGCGAGGAAAACAAGAGTTCCGGTACAACCAGACGAAGTAATCACTGAGCCGGATCAGCCAGACGAAGCAAGAAGAGTGCCGGATCATCCGGGCACAGAAAGTCAACCAACTGTAGATGAAATCTTATATCCAGTCTGGTTTGATTCGGAAAAAACAAAGAAAGACTCTATAGCTAAATTAGAGTGGGGAGGCTGACCCAAAGCCCAGTTTCAGTATGGACGTCCCGTTGGAGAATGCGAGACCTCATCTTCATAGGTTTATCTGCGTGCCTGTTGATTTGACTTGGTATGGGACTGGATAACCCATGATCTCAGGTTATGCCTCATCATCATAGTATGGGCCTGCTCCCCTATGAGTCACTCTGATCGCTACTTGTTTGAAGAATCTCTTTCTTCAGACCGTGACTGATTGTTTGTCTGCTAAGCTCGGGAGCTAGGACCCTTCCTTCCCCCGCCAAGGTTAACAACGAGCCGCGTTGAATGAGTTAGGTGTACTCCTCGGCTGTGAAAGAGAGGGCGCTTCTGAGCTAAATCAATCCCGCACAGGCCCGGAACTTTACACTCAATGAAAAGGAAGAGAAATTCCGCTTTGAAAGCGATTCCAGAGATCATAAGAACAACCGGGTGGCGGGCGGGAGCAGCAGAAGCATTGAGATGTTCAGAGATGCGTCAAAGTATACCTATGAAAGTGGATTGCAAGGGTCAGGCGCCTTATTCCCTCAACCCTGAACTCTACACCGGCGCAAGAGGAACCGGAATAGGAGCTTTTCTATCTATAATAGGAATAGCAACGGACCAAGGAACACAAGCCAGAATAAGAAGCACTTTTTTCTCCGTATTAGGAGCTAAAACGGGTTAGGGATTCTTGTAGGGACGGTACGAGTAGAAGCCTATTCGAATTCGAGAGCAACTCCTTCTTTGGCCTGCAGCCTCTTGGTAGTTGGTAGATAGGCCCAAGCCAAAAGGTGGCTCAATTGCCTGGTTTTGAGGGTAGTAAGGAAGCGAGAAAAATCAGTGTCGAGCCTTAAAGATAAAGAGCCTGAAGGAAGTTTTGATGGTCTAAGTCCTTCTCTTACTGAAAAAGATTGGCAGAAGTCTAAAGTCATAGCTATAACTTTTTCCTCTAAGTAAATTTCTTTATTTTAGAGTAAGGGGAGAGATTGTCTGTCTGATATTATATCTTAGAAGCTTGATCATCCGACTCCTTTACTTTTTTAATGAGGCCAAACAAAGTATGAAATCAAATTACCGCTTTCTGCTTCTCGAAAAGCCGCCCTACCCGGATTATCGCCTTCCTATGTGGGAGGAGATGAGCAGTACTACTGCTGATGCTGAGACCCATGAGGAGACAGAAACAACCGATAGCGACCCGATAAAAGGCCTATGAGCCAGGAGTCGATTCGAGTCGTTAAGCTGTAAGTACCAAACCGTAGTCCCCCCTGTTGCGACTTCTTCCTGTTATTATTGGACTTGCGGCAGTCCTACTAAGAAGAAGGAGAAGTTCCAACACATTCTCTAAAGGCTGGAGTCTTAGAGCTGTGATACTATAGAATATCTATTTAGTCCGCCCCCCGGGTCAAAGTTTTACAGTTCAAGTAAGTAAGCAAGCCCCAACAATTCCAAGGGTAAGCGCATTTAGTTCGCTTTCGAGTGTAAGAGAGTAAGTTTTTACAGCCAGAAACTGGGGCAGGCAATTAATATAGATCTAGCTCGGGATATGCCTTTAATAGTAATAGTTAAGGCTGGTAATATGGTACCAGGAAAGATTCAATATTTTTATCACTAGGCGGGGCAGGTTTCAAGTTTTCCCCAAGCTTTCACCAGGTACAGTAATCGGTATTAGCCGCCCTCTTTACGCTAGAGTCGGTCGCTTTCATTTAAATTGCTCATTCATCTTGAATTGAATCCGAGTTGTGACCAAGTTGACTGCTCCTAGAAAGGGACTATCGGGGTGTGAAAGGAAGCCGATTAAGAAAATGCTTTTCTTTTTGAATGCGGCGAAAAGGCTCTTAACAGGCCCTAAGTAATTTCTCTTTTATAAGTGACTGCACTGCTAAGTGCTTCGATTTCGGTACATAGAAGGTGTTGGATATTCTGGAATACGTTGTCATTTCGAGTGCTTTTCGCTCTCATTTATTCTCCAAGCCCCAGCGAGCGAGCCAGTGTCCGTGAACTTTTAGATATATTTTAACTTTTAATACTTGACTTAAACGATACAAGTATATTAGTATATTAAGATCCTATTAATAACTTATGATACTACCTCGTTTAATTAAAAAAAACTTTCCAAGAGTAAGTTTGTTTGAAAGTAATACATCTAGGTTCGCGAGCTAGCCATCGAGTAAGACAGTGACAGCAAGCTCTGGTTCAGCGCCATATATATAAAGGTGGTACCTTTTTTTTTATTCTCTGGGTTTATTTTTAAGTTGGAGCACCGTATAATGAAGAACCCCAAAGATATTTAAAGCCTATTTCAAAAATCCTATTGTAAGTGTGGAAGGAATTCCTAGTTGCTTTCTTGGCTTCAAAAGTGCAAAAGTATAAATAAGTAAAGCCAGTATAAAAAAGGAGAAGTCTTTAAAGCAGTAGTTTTTGTTTTTATACCTCCAGTTGCAGTGCTCTTTTCAAGAAGGTAATCAAATGCTTAGGCAATTAGGGAGATTTTAGGTAAAAAAAGAGCTTTCAATCAAACTGCCCTTATTCTTCTCAACATCTGCGGACCCCTGAAGTGACAGCATCCCTAGTACCCTTACTCCAACTGAGCTTAGTTCTTCAAACATCTGCGCATCAGATTGGTTCACTTCCTGCCCTACGGTCTAAACCTGGAATGAATAGTTTCTGGAGAAGTGTAAAGATCACTAGAAAGAGTTCACTATACTATATAGGCTTCTGCCGGGCTCTTATAGCTGTAATAAGGAAAGACTTATTTTTTCAGATCAATTCTATGGAACCAGATAAATGAGAGGATAGTTTCTGCCCCGTGACCGGTTCTTAAGTCGCGATTTTGCACTTAAATGATAGCTTTCTCGAGGAAAGATTGAAGGCTGACCTGGCCCTCACTCTCAAGGCTTTCGCTCCGGATGTCCCGAGATAAGCATTCATTCATACAAGCACAAAGACTTTTCCGTGCCTAAGAAAAAGGACGAATCTCCTCTTTCTTTTCTTTCTAGGCTGATAGTAGCCCTTCCTCCCCGAAGAGAAAGTAGGGCATTCACCTCTATCAATGACTTAAGAAAAGCAGCCTTTCTTAATAAAGAACCCGAAGGCGAGCTACCCTGCTCGTGACACATAGATAGGGCTTGCTGCTCCTTCCCGTCCCTCCCTTTCTTGATAGCACAGGAAAGAGGCTAGCACTAGCAGTGCGTATTCCATCAAGAGCTGCTCAATCTATGCAACTTGGGATCTTATGGCTTCTTACTCTAGAAATTCCTTCATTTAATAAATAGAAATAGAATCTTATACTACTAGGACCAAAGTAAAGTGATTCAACTCCAGCACGAACGGCTACATCCTCTTCCACTGCTCCCACTTCTGCTACCGGGCATGAACTTCCCTGGACTTGCTATCGAGAAGGAAATCCGCCTTAAGCCTTCACTCGGAGTTCTTTCTTTTCTTGCTTGCTGGCTATCCCGTACTTTGACTATACTAGTGAAACTATCTGAAGCTTAAGCCTAAGCCCCCTTATGAAACCAACCGAAAAAAGCTTTTATTTTAGTGCTGGTACCCTTACTTACTCTATCAAGTAAGTACTTTCATTCCTTATGGGAGGTTTTATTGGAGTGATAGTGCTTGGAGTGGTCCCTTATCCTTTCTTGCTGGCTTGCTTAATCTTATCTAACTTTCCGCGCTGCCTAAGGAGATAGATTCGACTGACTCTTCTCAATAGTAGGGGGAGATCTAGGAAGAAGTAGACGAATCCCCTTACTTATGCTTTGATTGGACTTTGGTGCTTGAGAGAGGAAAACAGAAAAAAAAGCAGTATCCCTCACTTGAACAGCGGGGAAAAAGTGCTTTTAGTAGGGAAGACAACTCCCTAACTCGTTCGAGCTAGGCCGAAGCCCCGAATGGATTGGATCGTTGCAACCCTGTTTCCATATCTTTCGGCGTATCACCATTCTTCTGGTGCATTCTACGCGGTTAGTCTATCGGCCTATCGCCAGTTTCTCTTTTCTAATCAAGGTGATTCTCTGGACTATCTTACTCTATTGAGTTCGTAGTTCTTCCCGGACCCCAATCCCTCACTCATGGGAGCGAACCCCGAAGCCAAGGTTGCTAAGGATCTCTACCTCTCCTAAGCCCATGCAGCGAGTTCGCTGTCGCTGTTGCAGGCACCTACTTCTAGGTTTTAGTATGCAGAATTCCTAGTAACCTCCGCCCTAAGGGTTCCGGATCCCTAATAGTGGTTAGTCTTCCTAAGCCTGTTTGCATCTTTCTCGTGAATCGCCAGTTTAGCATGTATTTCCTTTTGTAAAGCTGCCCAAAGAGCAGGCTATTCGCTCCCTTTTCTTTGGTTTGAGAACTTACATCGACTAGGCCGTAAAGGAGTCAGTATTGACTTTCACGACTATCAAGCAAAGGAGCCATCTTTCATGGATGCATGGCTTCGAACTATAATAGCTCAAGGAATCAACCATTCGATTTTCAAATAGAGAACGTAAGCACTAATTCATCTCGTCTTGACTCTTTCCTTACTATACTTTAGAATTCCGGGTGAAGGAAGTATGCGTTATTGGTCGAAGGTAGGTAAAAAAAGGATACCTTCTTGCTTCCCGAAATAACAGGTGAAGAGCGAGGATGGTATTCCAGTTCAGTACTGATCTGTGTAAGCCAAATAGATACCTACTTCCCTTGCCAGGTGCAGCTGTTAAGTCCCGTCCCCTATGTATAGGCAACCCAAGCCAACTACCACACTCCTTCCGAGTGAATGGATTCCTTTCTATAAGGTTCCCAAGTATACATGTGATTCTGCAATGTAAAACTGGTTGTTCCCCGAGCTCCAACTGCTTTAAGAGTTCCGAGCTTCCTGACCGCTCCTACTCCTGGGTTTTGGTATCGAGACATAATCCATTTAGCCAAATCAGCTGATTTGCTTAATGCCTCCCGTCCTCATTGGAGGCCCAGGTTCCGGATTCTAGGAGGAGAACCGAGACACCTCACTCATGGCACCTAGGCGAACTTCCCCGTTGGAGAGGCAATGGAGACTAAACCCCCAATTTCCTCACTCTTTCCGAACCTAAGCCAACTATCCCGTCCTTCCTAGCTCTAGCTTGTGTCTTCTCGGCGAATGCCCAGTCTCTCGATGAATAGTCAGCTCTCCCTTCTATTTAGGTTATTCTAGAAACCCGGTAACAAAAGAAGCAGTTTTCCTTTGATTTGCTCTTAAGCGGTGTTAGTAGTGGTAGCTACTGAAGACCAAGGAATAGACCCCAAACTATCCCCTCTTAGGTCGGTTCTATGCTTCCCGAGTCCACATTCCCTTCTTTAGGATTGAATAGAGTAAGGGCTGGGCTGCCCTTTACTTGTTCTATTAGTTAGAGTAGTCTCCGTGGAGAGGTAAATCAAACTAATTTAGTTGCCGAAGCGCAGAGCTAAAGAGTCTCTCTGCTTGCTTGTTCTTTCTTAAGCTATTCCCGCTTGTAATTCCTTCTCTTAATGTGGTTGTATCATCGTCGAATCGTTTGCTCGCAGTTCTTGCAGTTGCAGACTGAGCTGGGTAATCTGTAGCGAACCCCTAAGCCAATCAATCTATCTTTTTTGGTCATTCTCCAAGGTTTTTGGGGTGATTCTTCGAGGTTCATGTTCGAAGGTAGGCAAACGAAGCCAACCCAAACACATCTTCCACCCAGACTTCTTCCACTACCTGTAAGAGAGTGGGGTGATCCGCCCATTTGTTCAATTGAAATCTTTCTCTACAAGTGTACGGCTTCCATAGTATAACTCATTCGAGAGAGCCTAAGAGAGAGCTTCGAACCAGGCTACCCAACCATCGCTGGCGCAGTTGCAGTGTTGTTGCTCTCTTCTTCTGAAGCTAGGATTCCCTTATTTGCTGTTAGTTGGTAAAGGAGCCATGCTTCTTGAGCCCGCATTCCGCTCAATCCTAAAGAAGGGAATGGTTTAAGGGATGCCACTAGCTTTCTGATTGATAAGACCGATCCTTCTTCTATTAGTCTAGTCCTTTTTGGTGAAAGGACGAATCGGTAGAAAAAGGCTTAGAATCGGTAGTTTCGATCGACGAATCACGTGTCTCTCTTTTCTAATTGGATTTGTTCTCTGCAGTTGATGATCAGCGAATCATCAATCAGTCTTTCAGTGTTTCCGCTCGATAAGGAAATCTTCATGTGATTCTGCGGTCCTTGTTGCCGATGCTTTGATTAAGGGAAGGGGATTCCCAGGGCAAGGGGAAGAGCTAGGCTAAGAAGGAAGCTCTGAAAAGAGTTGATCACGTAGGTTGCTTAAGGAGCTCTGCTTTCTTTTCGTGGGTGAGTTGTAGTTCCTTCTCTTGATGCACTTGTTGGCTATGCCATTGAGTCCGACCATTTCCTTGCTTTAGGCAGGAATGTAGTAAGGTATGCCCTCTCCTGTAGCTATAAGCTCGAGGGCGTGTCTCTTGAATTCCACTCAATAGGTTGCCAGAATCCCCATGTGATTCTCGGTTGTTTGCATCTCATTCTTCGCTCTCTTTTGTTAGCAATGAGAGCAAGTTCCCACTTCTCTGAGCTATGAGCTAGCACTTGCTTCTGATCGAGGATGATAACGAGACTTGATCTGAGCGTAACCAACCAATGTTGGATCATAAGGATCTATGCTTTCCTCCTTGTTTGCAGTTGGTATCGTAGAATCGGTAATCTTCCTCATCGAATGCCCATCTTTCCCTTCTAATTGGTGTATTCTCTGATTCAAGATCCTCGTCGAATGTACTCATCAAACCCCGATTTTAACTGCAATAAAGCCTGAATTACTGAATAAAAAAGATGGAATTAAATACGATACTAATGTCAAAAATATAGTGAGTTGTTACTCTCAATATGTGAATACTGTGTGCGGTAAACATATTTTTTCCAATCCACAGGATGGGCGGAAACGTCATATTGAGAAGTGGAATTCATTTTCAGCACAGCTCCAGAGCTGGCTGGGAGAATAAGAAGTTTCAGTACTGTGTCCACTTCTAAAGGAGATAGTATGTTACCGGGCAAGAATGCTGAAATGCAAGTTTCTTATTCCAAAGATACCTTTGATGGTTATTGGTCCCGTTTAAAGCGGTTGATCGCTCATGAATCATGCAAGGATCCATATTCAGGATTAAGAATAGCTGCTGTTTTCTTCATTATTTGAAATGTGCAGAATATAAGCTTCTAGCATTGGTTGTAATGAAACTGTTATTGAAGTACGCTTACTATATTAAAATTTATTATGGTAAATTGACTATAGGGTATGTGATGAAACAGTCAACTGGAGATATTTCCTTTACAATAGGTAAAGCTATTTCTTTAATGGATGCTATGGGGAATGCTGTGCCAAACATAGATTTATACAATACTATATTAAAATTGGTTAAGGCTAAAGCCGAGGATTACCTGGGTGAATTGGTATCAAGTGTATTCATTCGAATCTATCTATTGGGTAGGTATGAATCCTCCGATTGCTCTCTTAGCGAAGATGAAATCTATAACCGGATTTGGGAATTCATTTCAGCCGGTATAAGTGCTGGTGAACCAGTAGAAGTTAAATCTATGGTTAGGAAGCGTCCTTATCCCAATTATATAACTGCACTCAAACCGACGAGTAAGGAAAGGTCATTGTAGCCGATACGGAGACAGTTATAATAAATGATGTTCATGTGCCTTACGCTGCGGGTTTCTTGGTGGTTAAGCCGGGTGAAGATGTGGGTTCCAAGCCTGATAATTTAATTGAAACATATTTTAGTGAAGAGTATATAGTTAAGTCCGAATTCACAGATAGGAGCTATTCAATGCTGTTTTTTTCCATATGAGGAAAATTTGGGTGACTAAAAGAATGAGGGACTGATCCAGGTCCATAAGTATTAGGTCCACCAGCGCACACAATTATTCTGCCCGTTTAACTACCCCTAGAGAAATTTCTGCTGATGGCCCTTGAATTATAGCAACCTCAACTGCCGTACCCAGGCACCGGTCTCTAGAAGCTTCTGGAATCTTCAATTTATTTGTATGGCCTCAGTGATGAGAATATTTTGTGTGCCACTTCTGATGATGCATTGGGGACAAGTATATGTCAGTTCAGTAGATCAACGCTTTCAAGGACTCCTAAGTGATTTGTCACCAGGCAGCACATCCGCAGATGCCATAAATTCCTCCGAAAAATCAGAAACTGATACTGTGCGGCCATACAATAGAATTCCAATTCTCGTTGTCGGGGGAAGTGAATCAACTGTTTTCAGTTTGAACGTAATCAACCACAGGTGATGACAGTTCTGGCAAATTTCGAAGATCTTCCTTGCTTGGAGCTATGTATTCACCTCCGCTTCCATTCAGTTTCCGGCAAATTACACACTGCCATTGGCCTGAGCCAAGTAATATCTTGCAATAGAGATTTGCATAAGCCCCACAATTTTGAAAACGATGAGGATCACGCTATTTTAGGACCTGGTGAAATCTCCCTCCCAGGATAAAGCAATGCCCAAAAACCCAAACTGGGTACATTTTCTAGTTTCTTCTCTTTCAACATCTTATGAGCTGAGAATAAAACACATGGCCCCAGCAGGAGTCCTTTACAGCATCGTGAACCTGGTGCTCAACTGCCCCATTTCATAAATGGGGAGGAGGCGGGCAAGCATGAACCCGACGAGAAAGCAACTGTCTGAGGTGTTGCCGGAGAAGTCCGAAAAGGCACAGCAGCAGGCCGGGACATATTTTTTTTTTTTTTATTGCCATCTATTTTGAGTACTTTACTTAAATAATGCATTATGAGTGTTTTTTGTGTGCTCGGCTCTCCATATAGAAAGAGCTGGGCGCTCTTAATAGGTCTGTGATAACAGAGCTGGCATGCTACCCTCAAAAGGTACTTCTCGCATAGTTCTTCAGGCTCCTCGGGGTCACCATGTTGAGTGAGCCACCACCCTTTGTCCGAATGAGGATCTTTTTTCCTTGACTATTTAAATATCGTCATATAGATTTCGTAGTTGATTATAGTTATACGCTTTGATCAAGGCATGCTTCCATTTTGGGTCCTCGTAGACTGAATACCAATCCTGAGCTTGTTCTAAGACGGCCCACATCTCTTGTGATGTTGCGCTTTCAGGAACTTTTCGCTTTTTTTTTTATGGCGCGGCCCTAGCTATATGGAGAATGTCTTCCCTTTGATATGTCCCCCAAACAACAGGGTTCTTATCCTCTTTTGAGATATACTGGCATATTGTTCCAAACCCATGGTGAAAACGGCAATGGAGCTGACTTTCCTCAAACTCGGGAAAGGTTCGCCGAAGCTGCTTTGTAGCTTTGTAGCGAGATGCGTTGTTGGTATATATTCCTACGTGTAAATGGATTCCTTTGCCGTCCGCATGGCTTTCCGTTGAAATAACTATTGCATTGAAAAAGACTTTGTATTCGACCATGGGGGTTGATTTCAGTGCGTCTTTCGGCATGTGACAATGTGAGAAGAATGTACTTTCGTATGGAGCGGGAGCACGGGGTGGTTTTCTTGTTGTAACTTGAGGTGAGACTTTTCACCTCGTTAGTGGTATTGGGAGAAGAGATACTAGAAGTAGATTTGTTCTGGGTCATGAGAAAAGTCGAATTGTTTTGCCCCAGGGGCAGCGCTCCGACGTAAGAGGAGCGATATACCGGAAAAGGGTTCTCGATACGATATTCTGAAACACTCAAATCTATGACTCTCGTTGGCCAGCCGAAAACATGTGTTTTGTTTAGTCATATGAATTGGGAAGGAGATTTTCTGGTCTGTGGTTGAAGCTCCCCATCTTTTGACATCGTCATTTCACGTGAGAAGTGGGCTCTCCTTCGGTATCTCGACAACGCTGCGATTTAGATTGGAGAACCGGATCCCAAATAGCAGCTGTGCAGCGCTTTCTTCTTTACTGGCTGTAACGTAACAAGCGAAGCACTTACATTCGCTCGATTCCTTCCTTTAGAACGCTCTAGAGGAGTAGGACTTGAACCTTCAATGGCTGGACCGACAGCAAAGGAACCTGGTCACTCGCTCTAACCCATATTCCATAGAGTACTTCACTTCCTCTCTCCCCCCGGGCTGTAACGTACTCATACCGGCGGAAAAGAAAGCATAAGGAATGGATAGGTATGTAAAAAACCTCCTATATCCATAGAACCTTTTACTCCCTAGGGATCACTCCATTCCCAACTCTGGAAAAGAAAGTCTTACCGACTAGGGCGTATAGACATTGTGTCTCGCAAGGAAATTGGCAGCTGGCCTAAAATAACTTGATTGAACTAGCTTGATCACATGAAAAGAAAAAAGCTTTCTCCCTGGCAGGGAAACAGGCACAGCAACATGAGGGGCTTTGACTCCCGTTAGCGGGACTGCTACGGACAAGGAAGGACTAGTCGAGATGAAGGGACACTTTCATTGTCTATAAAGGGAAAGGGCAAAGAAACTCCAACGACTGACTCTGGCTATAGGGATGTGACAGAATTCCCTGCGAGAAATCCTCCCACTGCTATTGTAGTGGCTTAACCTTTTTCGATGGCAGAAGCATTGGATGCCTTTTTTTTTTTCTCCAACACGCTTGATCTAGCCCTCTCTTGGAACTAGATCCCTAGGTTGGAAAGAAAATCTTGTATAAGTGCTCCTTGGCTTACTTCAAGCCGGGGATTGCATACCTCTCACTCGCTTTCGAGAGTCTTTAAAAAAGCAGTACTGATCCCAGAAAGACAGAAAGCTCCTTCACCATTGGCATTCTGGGCATCTGAGATGAGAAGAGGATTCGCGGCATGTCAAGCCCTGGTTCTTCGCTTTGCATCGAATTAAACCACATGCTCCACCGCTTGTGCGACCCGAGGGGACAAGAGAAGAGCAATAAAAGGCCCAGCCTTGATTGTTGTAGCTTCAAGCCACTCAAGCAGAGAGAAAGCCCTTGTTCAAGCTTAGAGCAAAGACCAATGGAAAAGGTGACGGATCTCCGCAGCTAAACCATCGTCAGGTTCTCATAGAATGGGCTAGCGTCCGGTTTAATGAAAAAGGGGAAGAAGCGGATCGGGATTTGGAAGATCAACCACGAGCTCTATTGATTCTCCAATCCACTGGGCTTGGCACATACCCGGCATACTCAGACTAAGATGTTCAGCATATCCGAATTCTTATCTTAAGTGAATAATTTATCGATTCCTGAATCTGAAACTCTCGTCATCGAATCTGTCAGTTAAGGATCGAGTCATTCTTGATCACTAGTTCTCTCTGGATCTCTGATTCTGAGGTCATGTCAAGGTTGTTTTTTCTGAGAGTCTTCGGTTGGCTGTCCGGGCCCATAGAGCCTAGCCATGAGTAGACCGAAAGGGTCTCGCGAAGCCGGTAACCGCAGGGCATAAGTCCTCACCGATCTAAACGAGAAGACAACGGTTGACAGTGTACAGCCAGGTAAGAGAGAAAGAGAGAAACTTTAGTCAGGCAGGATTTCTAAGGAAACATTTCAAGTATGGGCCCTTATCATATGAATTTAAAACCACATCTCCTGCCGTGATGTGAAAACTCCATATCTTCCAATAGCCAATAGATAGAAGGAATCCATCTGACACTTCTCTCAACTGTTTGGGGTGTGAAGGCTTCTCCTCTCCTCTAGCTGCCCCCTTTCTTTTTCTTCGGCATTTACACCCCCTATTTGAGTAAGGCTGGAAAGTCTCCTCCAACATAAAAAAGATCTTTCGCCCTTTCTTTCTCTATCTCTCTGTCATGCTCTTCTTCTTCGCTTGAGGACTAGCAAGCTACGGCAGTAGTGGTTTTCCTTTTTTCTTTATCCACACTCTGTCCATTTGGTCTGAGTCCTGATCTTATTCCAGATTACCCTCTTATGGATTTTATCCAGGTTCAGGCAATCTTTCTGGTGCCGAAACTGCCTGACCACTTCTAGAAAAAGATGCACCAATACCTTTGGCCTTACCTTATGACCTTGGCCAACTTTCTTCATACCTCTTTTATCCCCTCACAAAAGCAACTCACACATCGTCATTCTGAGGAAGAGCCCCTCCGCTTTGAGTTCTATGGGGGTCTTCTTCCTTTTCTTATTGGAAATCCTCTGTAAGCCTTTTTTATTTCCTTAATTTTTTTTGTTCTCAGGCGCGAAGCCCTATCGCTGACGAATACTTCGTCATCTGAAAACAACCCCTCGTCTATCACTCAACCTTCTTTCTGTTGATTTTCTTCCAAGATCTGTTGCAAACGAACTGATCTGTCTTTCTGGCCCACTCAAAGCAGGAAGTATAAAAGTCCTTCCAGGTCGGGATGGCCACGTTCTCTCTCGAAAGGATATCCGTTTCTTCCAAGCGTCAACTAGATCTCTAGACCGCATGGCCTGATCATAGCCCTACAGACGAGCTAGTCTATGGTGGCTATATCTCTCTAATAAGGCAAGCTAATAAGGCAAGGCCTTCCTTAAAACCGAAAAAATCAAGAGCTTTTTCAATAGTTAAGAAAAAATGCTCTGCCGTATTGGTATGAGCGTTAAACCAGTCAAGACTTCCATGAGCATGACTATAAATCCTTTGATTTCTTCGTCCTGGCATGGGATCACAATACAGACGAAAGACGAATTAACTTCCGTATTTAGCCTAGCTCCTAGCCTTTCTCTTTCCTTCCAGCCTACCTCTAAAGTTCTCCGCTGTCACCTAGGCCTGAGACATGCCTCCTATCGTGCTTTCCTACCTACTTAATAATCCATAGGTGAATTCTCTCCTAACTAGCTTGCTACCCGGGAAGCTCCTCTGCTCTGACCTCCTTGCACTCAACTGCTTTGGCATAGGGGCCGTGGGGTGGGGGTCCTGGGGCCTTCCGGCCTTTTTTTTAGAGCGCTGAATTTTTGCGATATTTTGAAACAAGAAGCGGAGAAACCTCGAGATACTTTTCACTTGTCTTCTGCGAGTCTGAGACCGTCACTTCTGCGGCTACTCGACTTTTGCAAGTCCTGATCTCGAAAAAATCCCCTTTAAGTCTCCTCTATCTCAGAGTCTATTCTAAAAAAAGAATCCACCAATAGCCCTAAAATAGATTGAGTTACATAGTGCCGCCCGGGTTTGGAACCCACTTTTTATAAGTTCATATGCACGCATGCATGTGTCATCACCTCATTGGTCTGAGGTCTGACGGGAAAAGAAAAAGATTTTTCTTTTATTATTTAGATTCTTAGTTTTTCTTAGAAGAGAGAAAGAGTAGAAACAAAGGGTACGCTCTCTAGAAGATCGGGGCTGTTCACTTTCTTTCACTTGGTCGCCTGGTATCTCACAACCTCTTTGCTTGCGGGGGCAGGAGTGGTGAAGTCTGAGAGAGCGCTTCGCGAAAGAATCGTGTGGCGCGTAGGGTTCCAGTTGGGGTTTCCGGCCCCCTTGGTCTTCACCTAATTGTGGAAGAGGGGAGGTGAGTATCAACTCTCTCTCTCTCTCGCGCCTTTCTTCAGCTTGTTCCTGTTCGTCTATTCGGGACGGGGCAGGCAGCCCACATACATGAAGAGAGGGGGGGGTTCTTTGATATTAAGGTCGTGAGGCGGTCGAAGAAGGCCACAAATGGAAGCAACCGATGCTTTGGTCATTCAGTCACCTCCGTCGCTGCCAGTCCGTGCTTGCTGTCATGCTGGCAAAAGCAGGGGTTTCGGCCGGTTTTACCTACTATTGGATTTGAACCAATGACTCTCGCCGTATGAAAGCGATACTCTAACCGCTGAGTCAAGTAGGTCAAGCTGAGTCAAGTCAGAAAAAATAAAATAGACCCCTATAAGAGAAAGCCGCGCAACCCGAGTTCCCCAACCTATACGAGGGGGGGGCGGAGCGCTAAGAAAGAGAAAGCGTTATCACTATACGAAATGAAGCAGCGGCTAGTACGCTAAGATCAACCAATGTTCGAACGTGGAGCCTTTCTTTCTCGGTCGTCTAGCTTAATCTTAATCTAAGTGGATTCCGATTCACGCGGTCGTTCTCTACTCTACTGCATTGGTGTTTTCACTCCCCACTCTCCACCATAAAAAAATGTTTCCAGTCAAAGGTATGAAGTCACTCGACTGATAAGGAGAGGAAGGGAGGCGGGTCCGAGTAAGAAAAAATGAACTAAGAACTAGGGCATACAACAATGGATCAATTCATTCAACAAGATCCGTTCGGATCGGACCAGGATGAATGGGATGGGTCTGACCTCTCGCTCGGATGTGACGACTCCCGCCGTCGACAGATGTCCCATGCCACGTTTCGTGAACAGCTATGCCCGAGAATAAATTGTGATATAGCGCCGAATAAGCCACTGCTCTATTCCCGACTCGAAATCTATAAAGGACTTTAAGGGAGAGAAAATAGGGGGCCCTACACCATACATCCTGCTGCCTCGGGACGACTGCACGTTACATCATAGCAGAACGACCAAATGAAGGCGGAAACCCCAGGTTGGACGTTCCTGCGCACCCGGCATGGCATCCTGCAATAAAAAAAAAGGCCCCGTCACTATAAGATAAGGGCGTTAGTGCTTTAGTTTCGTTTTCAATAAGGACGTTTAGGCTTTTAACATAGAAAGGGCTTTTTCAGCTTACTCTGCTACAGCGGACCGTTAACAGGGTGGGTGCCGCGGTTTGTGGGCTTGAAGGACGTCAGCGCCGTGACAAGTGGTATCAGAGCCAAGGGTTAGGCCAAACCATGGCTAGTGGGAAGAACCCGTAGGCTAGTGCCGTCGAAGAGGCTCGACGGAGATGGTTCGAATCAAGCGAAAGCAAAGGCATTCGTTGGCACCCGAGATGCTAAGGATCGAAGACTTTTTGGATATGGAGCGGCTTGTCGGACTACGTCCGAGGAGGCGTCGGTGAATACGGTTGCCATTGACAGAATCTCGGTGAAAAATAGAATATAACGACTAAGTAAAGAGTTTCGTCCTGGTTCGGAATCACAAGGCTGGGGCGGTTGCTGGGAAATAGCATCAGTAGTTCCACCCGGTTCTGATCGAGTAGGAAGCTAACATACGGTAATGGAAGAGGGCGGGTTTGTAGCGGAGGTGGACTCTGGTAGTGGAGGAGATATAGTAGATGGGATGGGCGGTCCTCCCTCTGTCTTCTGTGTTTGCAAGGGTGAGTTGATTGATTTGCGATCGGGTCGGTCTTCCAATCGGGGGGAGGTGGGCGAAGAGGGATCTTTCTGAGTAGAAGGAGATTTTGAGGAAATGGGAGCTTGATTACACAATCCACCAACGTCTGATCAGGGGTTTTCTTAACCTATTTAGGGAAAACTTGCTTAGAAGAAGGGGGCTTGGATTTCATTTTTGCCGTGCAGATGTGAGAAATTGCTATCAGCCATGTTCAATTGTTTGTACTCCCGCTTCTTTCTCCTTTTTCAAACTGAGAGCCTTTTCATATAAACCCATCATTTGGACTGGCTAGGTATACTAATTCGATCACGGCGGTTTTGACGCCTATAAAAAAAAAAAGTAGGAATTTTCATTTTGGTATCTAAGACGGTTTAGAAAGTCTTATATGCTTTCTACTAAAAATAGGCGTCCTATGGAAGAGTTCTTCGGCCGGTGGTACCTATTGTTAGGCTATGCCCATGAGTAGAGAGTGCTTTAGAGTTTAGTCTTGTATTGAGAGAGGGTTGCTGGAGAGAGTTTTCTTACTTTTGGAAGGTTTGTTGTCTAATCCTTGTGATCTCCATAGTGGAGCTTTGCCGGCCTTCACCGGTGGACATAGGTCTACTGACTGAATCAGGCCAGTATGGTTGGTCTTCTTGTGTTTTCTTTGCCTCACTAAACTAGGAAATAAGCGCTCTAACAAAGCAAAAGAAGGATGCCCTAAGCGTCGAGGAACATGTACCTTGGTCTATGTAAAGGATGCACTCTTTCTCAGGGCATGTTTCCTGAAAAAGTAGCTGGACTTCGACGATTCTTTCTTTTTGGCTATGAAGGAAACCGTCACGACTTCGTTCCAAACTATAGGAAGTTCTACGGAGTTACATTCAGTTGCTAAAAAGCTAGTCGCCGTTTCCGAAGTAACGGGAGATGGAACAAACAAGGGCGCCAAGGATCGTTGAATTGGATTCCCAATCTGATCCGTCTGAGTCAGGTCAGAAGAGGTGTAGAGGGATAGGAAATATTAGCAAACGGTCTTATGCCTGCTCTTTGCTCCTAATTGGAGGGATCCCTTTCTCTATGCCTTTGTTCTATTCTATGATTGACTTCGGCTATGCAACCCTCATCCAAAAAAGGATGTGTGCAATCACTAATGATGAGTCCCTCCTATCGATTTGTAAAAGGTTTTGAGATTGTTTACCTTGACGCTCAACAACTTCTAAGATAGGGTGCCTTGGATCAAGATGTATGAATGAGTGGCTTTCTATATGCGGATGTGGTATTCCATGTCACCAAAGTAGGCAACTAAGCTTAAGCTTACTTCCATCTCCTATCAATGGCTTCTAGGATACCAATTAGCATCTTTATTAGCAAGCAGTTTCTTTAAGTAATTTCGATCGCCCATTGCATTTGAAAACATCCTCATGTGGGATTCCTTATCTGGTCTCCTTTTCGTTTGATCTAGAGCATTTCTCGGGGTAGTTTTGGATCTCAACAGAGAGAAATGGTCTCTGGAGACAGCCTTTGGGGTATCCCCTGATTGACCGACCATGCTAAATAAGCAGGCTCGTTAGGAAGAGTAGGCACCTTGGTTACCGTCAATTCTTGGAATCACATTATTTAAATTTAAAGAGTCAGAAAATGCCCGTGGAAAGAGAGTCACATTCCCTTATGCTTTTGGTGAAAGGCAATCTTACCTATTAATATAGTCCTTGCGAAGCTCGATAGCCTAAGGATGCGAGGTTGAGCGTTAGCGAAGAAGCGAAGCTTAAGGAGGACGAAGCTAGACTATGGGTGACGCGTCAGCGAAGAAGGCGACCGGATCAGGATCTTGAGAATGTGGGAAATAGATTAGATAAATCTTGCAAACCAGGATCAGAAAAAGCTTGTTCAACAGATCCTTCCAATTCTGGTTTTCATGGATCCAAGTGTGCCTCTTGGGAAGAAATTGCTGCATTGATATGAAATGATCTTCTGCGCCTAAGCCAACGATTCAGATAAGGCTCGAGAGTGAAATAGAACCTTGACTTTCATTTGAAACCCATAATACTAACTCTGCGATCGCCTATGTCTTTCTATAGAACACGATCCCCTAGCCTAAATAGAAAGAGGTCTGGCTATGGTCGAGAATGAGGTCACACTAAGCAGGAATCTTGCCCTTACCCTTCGTTCTCCCCTTCCCGTTCATCTGGAAGGAAGAGGAAATCGAACCGATGATTATACATAATTGGAGAGAAAGCGCAAGGCAGGCTCAAGTAGGCAGATACGGGAGCAGGGTAAATCCACCTATGGGAAGGACCCAAAGCTTTCTTTTCTTTTTCTAGTTAGCGTCTCAAACTCCTTTTTTTTTCACTTACTTTGATGTGACTGAATGATCTTCGTAATTGGTCGAATTGGGTAAACCAAGTTGTTAAGGTAAGGGCGCGTAGACGGACAAGGCTACTGGGGTTAACATTTGAAAAGCCATCCTATTTGCTACGAGGCTCAAAGTGCCTCTTTGATCTGATCAGGGAGACGACTTTGACTCGGTGCTTGGTGCCGATGAAAGCTTTCGGATGAAAGAGTACCACTTTACTACACGATTCCACGTAGACGCCTGCTCGACTGGAGGCTAAGGCAGCAGGCTAACCCCTATCCAGGAGCTTTAGCAGGCGCGAAAAAGGAAGGAGACCCTTAGGTTATTAGTTCAGGATCGCCACCTTCCGATCTTTTGTCGAAAGAGGTTTCGTCGACCCCTGACCCTGTCTTAGGTTTCTTTCCACGAATGGAGCAAAGGTTGCTTGAGAATGAAAGCCGGATTGACATCGACCAGTCTCAACTTTCTTTCTAGGAACTTTTAGCTTCACTTTAAGGTAAGGGAGGGTAGCATGCTTACGAGAGGGCGCCCACGTTTCGTTCTGCGTGGTTCGGATTAGCGGTTCCTTGTCTGAATGTCCCAATGCCGCGCACTCCACTCAGCTGGCTGAGCTGCTTCTCATTCTGCCTGCCTGGTGCCCAGCAAAGCGAGTACTATTCCCAATCTGATTGGAGGTGAAAAGCCTAAACAAAAACCACCTTTGATAAGAGGGAAAGAGGAAGAGTTGAAGCCCCATGCAAGAAGGGTTGGGGGGAAGGCGAGGAATGGGCTGTTTTCTCATCTATAGAATCTGCTGTTCTCGAATAATCTGGTATTGAATAGAAGAGATTCACCTAAGGATGAGAAGAATGTCCGATGCGAGCTAACTTCATGCGTAGAAGCTCTTGAAGGTGTTGGTGTTCTATCAGTAAGCGCTGCTCTTGGTCAACTATCCGTAGAAGCTCTTGATGCAATAAAGCGGGGCTCTTGCTATAGAATCTGCTGAGCTAGTGGGATTACAGTATGAATTTGAATCAGCTGTTGGCACATCCGCTCTTACTCTTACTGCCCTCCTAGGAGCTCTTGGTCTTTCCGGTACTAGTAAATAGAGCTACTTTCGCTACCTCTATTTACTAGTTCCGGGGGGAAGATGTTCTACCAATAGTCCTTCGAAGGCGTTAAGGCAAGGGTCGATGTAATTGAGTCGTGATAGGGTTCCCGTAGGGAAGGCTCGAGCGAATCCGGAAAATCCTGGGTGCGGGGGTTTCTCTCTCGTGCCAACACTATGTATGGAAGGCGCATCCAAGGGAATGGAGGAAGAGGAGGTCTTTCGAGATATGACTGAGAATTGTGTAAAGAAGAGTTCTTTCTTTCGCGGCAAGGAGCACAGAAGCTATTGAAGTCCGGCTTTCCTTATCTTAGCATATTACTTTATTGACTGAGGACTCTTCTTATTCCTTAGGAGGTATAGTTGCTTTCTAACTACCCTATGTTCAGAGTAGCAACAAGAAAGGAGTTCCAGGCTGGCTTGGCGCTTCGGTGGAAAGGAGTGCAATAGATGTTCCGCGAAGGTCACTGGGAGTGGAATACCTAGCCGGGCAGGGGAAAGAGAGGAGATCAAGAGCATTGGGACTTTACCCTGGAGGTGGCGCTTCATTCGCTGTTGCTGGAGTCGAATCGAGGGCATGAGATGTCATTGACTGGTGATGGCTCGGGAATGGATAGAAATGGTGCTTTGGAGCCACAGACAGATTACCTTTATGTCCCTTCTAGTCTGGGTCCTAGAGAATAGATAGATGTAGAGCGGAGGCATTCAGAGTAGAAAGCTTGGCCCGGGACTTGGGTTCATGGAATAGATTTCCATTGACTGGCAGGTCGTATCGAAGCTATTCTCTTCTCTTGTCTATCCCCTATCGACGGTTCTAATGCCGCTTAGCACTCGCTTCCTTTGCTCCGCTCGTCCGTACCGGAGGCGGGAGAAAGAAATAGAGATGGAGCTGGGGTCTTGCAAAGGTCCGGATCAAATCCACGACTTGCCTGTGTTAAGCATATAACTTTTCATTCGAATATGGGACACCAACTGTGATGGAAGGTTCCTCGGATGATTGCTTCTATCGACTGTCCTTCTCCATGTTATGTTGACTGGGGAAGCCTCTCAATGTGCAACCTGACTTTGCTCAGCTAGTGCTACTCTTTCTTTTGGCCTGATCTCGTAAAGAAAGGAAGGCTCATGAATGACCAATCCCGGGAGGAAGACCACGATTCTGCTTCTGTCTGGTTAGGCCATTAAGGTCTCACTACTGACTATGTTCATCTTTGTATCCACAAGGAAATCCCATGCATTGAGATAGCAGGTTGGATCATCATCAAACACAGGAATGGGCGCTCAATCAATGGAATGTTTGCTTTTATCTGTCTTCCAGTCCATTGCTTATCAAATCTCAATCTCAGGTTGAGGTCGAAACAAGGGATCAGATCAACCTGTGGACATGTTGCGCTGAACCTCTCTTCCAACCACAAGAGGTGCAGCGTATGGGTACTTGGCTTCCTCTCTTTTTGACTTGTTCTATGAGTGAGGATGGTCGTAGATCAGAGCGGTATTTCCTTGAATTGACTGAAAGCTTTATTTTATAAGGTAGCTATCTAGCTTAAATAGAGGGTCCTAACTAAATATGGTAGTTCTTCCCCAGCCCGCTATTCCTTCCTAAACCTAAAGTCAGGGCGAACGAACTCAGTTGCGGACTCAGACGTGCTGATACTAAGACTAGAAGAGGAATGCCCCTATTTATGCATGGCGCAAGGAAGAGCAAACTGATTTTAGCTAATCTTGGATCAGTATTTCACACTCACCAAAGATGAAAGATAAAGGTCGTCCTCAACTAACAGTTAGCCAAGGACGGAAACCCAATCACGAGGGGGAAAAGCACCCCATTGAGGGAGGAGAAAGCCCTATCCTTTGACGTGACGCAATTAGTAAGGCAATATATATTCATTCGTGGACTAGGGAAGACCGGCTGCTTGATCTTCTCTTGCTCGTGGGAGCTTGAGAACTAGGAGGGGGGAAGACCTGGGACCAATCTCGAGGGAAGGGAGGGTCTACTGCTTATTGAAATACAAAAAGTAGATCCGGGAAGACTTCCTCCCAGATAGAGGGAAGCCCGGTGAAATCTCCTAGATAGAGGGATTGCGGTTGTTCACTCAAGGCAAGGGGAGCCAAATGAGAACTAGAATCCTTCGCACTGCAAGGTATAGAACAACTAAGGGTACTGGTCCTGCTCGCTTTTGCTTCTGCTTCTTAGGGCCTGGCCTGAACTTAGGAATTGGATTCAAAGCCTGACTGAAGCGTAGCAGCTATTGATTTTTATTGTCTTGTAGCTGGCTTGAATTGAAAGCCTAGAGCTGTGGAGTGGTGTGTGGGACTCGTGTAGTAGTAGCTAGACTCCACCCCAACCAGTAAGAAGCACTAAACTGAACTCTATAAGGATACACGGGGGGTGATTACTTACTCACTAACACAATCGATAGGTGTTTAGGATATGAACTAATCCTTCCCTTGGTGCCCGACCCAAGGAGTCAATCTAACTCCAGTAGTAAGATAACTATTAGGACACGGGGCGATATGTTAGTGCATCCATTAGCTCCTTGTTAAGACCCGACTAACTAAATAGAATCTCCTTCTTCTAGGCAACAGGGTCTGAGCCCCTGTCCCTAGTCTGAGTGTTAGTAGTTTCATTAGAGCAAGCTCATCAGTGTTAGCGTTTTGACTTGCTTGCTTACCGGCGGGAAAGGAAAGAGTTTCATAGTCTCATTCCCAACCCTAGAGACAACCCTGCCAACCTTGAGTCCCCTGCCAGCATAGGAATAGGTAGATTAGTCACTATGAAACACAAAGAAGCAAGCCAGGCAAAGAAAGCAAGCAAGGCAGGAGCTGGGATTGAGAATCTCTTTCTTGCCTTACCTTTAGGACTCATACTTGAGCAAGGGGGCGAAGCGGTAAGCAAAGATGAGAAAGGATAGGTTGTAAGCTACGAATCACGAGTTATGGGTTCAGCCTTCTACGTACAGGATTCTATCCCTTCACTTCAAACCTGCCTGTGCTCAAAAATAGGGTGGTTAGGGAGGGTCGATCCATCAACGGATCCAACAACAGATCAATCCTCAAGGAATCCACGGAGAAAGAAAAGAGTAGAATATTTCATTATGAAGGAATGAGTAAATTATATTATATTACCCAAAGGTTACTCTCCTTTCTACCGAGCAAGCTCCATTCATACCCAACCATCGCACACAAGAGACAGCCCTTCGAACCTATGGCGAACCAGTATCGTACTCTAGGGCGGTCTAGTGAGAGCAAATGATCAAGCAAGAATGTGCCTACATCCGTAGATGCACTTCGTTGACTAGTGAAGGGAGTCAACCCTGGGGACTAATGTTGCCACTGGGGTCGCTCATCTTACTCTAGGGTAGCACTCTCTATGGAAAGATGAGTGGTTGTGCTTCACTAGCCAAGTCCATGCACCTACAGCTCGATCTACTAGCGCTCTCTCGATAAGGAGAGGAAGTCCTCTTTCAACACCTATCCTCATTCATTGTAACATTGCCCTTTCTTTGATTGTCGCGTTCTCCCGGACGAAAGAGAAAGAGTTGTTTACCAAGCCAAACCGTACCGGGATGGATGAGAACTGGAATGAACACCATGGGGAGCTACACCTGCGCTTAGGAGAAGAATCCTGTCTGACTGACCCTACCATGATTGAATGACTGAGCTATGCCATGGAGGAACTAAGCATGCCGTGGAAGAAGAAGTGGACCCCCGAACAAGGAAAGTCTATTACGTCAATCTTACAGCTCCTGTTATCCCAGCCAGGTCCGAAGACAAAGTGGCTTTATGGGCAAGGCTTTCTAGTCTCCCTCGGTACCTAGAGCTCAAAAACGGAAGTATCAAAGGAAAGAACACAACTTCTTCGGAGATCACATCCGTTCTCTTTCTTCTTGAATCCTCCTAAATGATTGACCACTTCATTCCTGTTTTATGAGTGAACAATCTTACTTGTCTTTCGTGATCTTTCCATTGCTTGTTCAACTCAGCTAATAACTGAGAAAATGCCTGAATTGAATGGCAAAAGAGTCTGGGTTGTCTTTTTCATAAATCAAGATTGAACTTTCGAAGCGATCTGGTACGACAATTTATAGGGCTTCTCATAAATGTTCAGTCAGGCCTAGATCGAAAGGTTGCCCCAGCCGGCAGTGTCATCATCAATGATGATTCGAAATCTTATGTCAATTCCTACAGAGCAAGCGTTCTTTACCTTGTAAAGGTAGTGTATCCTACCTCTTCTAAGTCGGGGCATCCTGAGCCGGAAAAAAACCGTGAGCTACTAAGCGTACCTGGTCTCGTCCCATATCTTAAGGTAAACCCTGTTTTTGAGCTGACGCTTGAGAAGGACAGGTAGGTGCTTACATCTGATGGATTGGGCAGTTCTACACTAATCTGCTTTTCTTATATTTATAATAACTCGGGAACTAGCTTCGCAACTCACCCCGATAAGGATAGAATAGCTCGACCGGTCCTATCTCTACACATCAACTCATGGTACTCCCTGGGCCCCCTAACAGGTTAGCGACAGCATTCTCGAGGGCTCCAAGGAAAGCCCGTGACTTCAACCCCCACGCCATCCGCGGACTTCCTATGGATTTTATTGGCTTACTATTTCATTAAAAAAAGCCCCCGCTTTCCTTTGAACCCGAAAAGCCCCGCTATCCCTCAGCCATCCTACTATCTGCAATGACAATATCGTCACCCATTCTATTTGGATATCTCGCCCACCCAGAATGAATCCGTGATAGCTACTAGATACTAGAGTCATACTGGTCTTGTTTGGCTTACAATAGGCATGGCATCTATGTTCTTGCTTCGGATAGACGGCTTTCCTTTCTTTACCAGGAGCAGTGAGCTTAGTACCGAAGCCTGTAATTGACGGCTGGAGGGTCATCAGTTTACGGCATATCCGCTGAAGCCTCTGCCCAGCACTCGGATTAGGAATTACTAGACCAGGCCTGAACCACAGGAATGGACAGCCCTGAGTCAGGTGCACATCGTGACGTAAATGAGGATGGCGATGATAAGCAATCGAATAGTAAATAAAAGAACGAAACTCCCCTCTTTGCTGATGGTTGGATTTCTGTTCGATACGGACCTAGATGGAATGAAAAGCCTGGACCCCGTTGTTAGTTGAAAAGGCTTGGGTTATGGCTATCTCCCAAGAGTGGGGCATTTACCTGGCGTATGAGAACCAGAATAAAATAAGTCTTCTTTCTATACGAAAATACAGATTTCGTTCGCCTTCTTTCGTACTTATGGATACTTCTTCCGGTCAATCGAGGTCCTTCTCTGTTCCCATACGTGGATGTGGATTACTTGGACTTGTCTTGGATTTTATTTGTATTGTTAGCGGCATTCCCTTGCCGTTGGATTCCTGCCTCAAGACTCTGTCACTGGGCCGGGTTCGCCCACTGCTTTCATAGATGTCGTGCTTTGGCACAGAGCTAATGGTAATGGATGCCTATTACGTTCTCCTGCTCCAAAAGAAAGCATTCACCGACTTACTTACGTAATCGCGAATCAGGGAAGAGGTTTAAGCTGAGAAATTGAAATTGAGAAATCAAAATAATAGATTAGGCTATTATTAAGGAACTTTTCCTCTTCGAAAAGACTTTCTCCCTGCTTCCAGCACAAGAAGGAGATTCAGCTTAAAAGCAGAACTCTATAGGATATGTATCGAATTGCATGAGATTAGACAGTTTTTTTGGAGCTTTTTAAAATTAGAATAGAAAGAGAGTCTTTTTGCTTGCCGCGAATGGCTCTCTTTGTTGGAGAGGAAAGAAACTACCTTGTTCTACCTTAGGAGCATAGAAGCCCGCCTAAACTCATCAAATCCAGAAAGGAAGCCAACTAACTCATAGCCGCCCACTCGCTCATATGACCGGCAGGTCGGAATTGGCCCTGATTCTTTCTGCTTCTTTTTTTTAGTACGGTATTACTTTCCTTCCTTATCCCAGTCTGAAACTAGAACAGCCTTCCGCTTTCTTCTTTGCTTTCGTTTTGTTCCTGCTCATCTCAACCTGACTGCTGACTGGCTGTCTTACCGACCGGAATGATTGAAGAATGGAATTGAACAAAGGGGTGCAAAGAACTCCCTTCTTTACGTGCCTTACATCCCTGACTGCGACACTGACTTACTTGATTGATTCATTCTTGTATTTCGCGAGGGCTGACTAAATGACTAATTGAACCGGTTGGTCAAAGGAGAAAACCCTTACTTCCGAGAAGAGACCGACCCGAAGAGGTGGGGAGGCTCCTGCCTGTTTGAATGCCTTCTTTTTGATCTCGCCAACAACAGATTTTTTTTCTTACGGCGAAGAAAGAAGACGTCCCTTACTGACACTTACTGGTTTGATTAATAGATCGCTTCGCTTGATTCGGAATCGAGCATCGTGGAAGGGAAGGAGAACTCAGTCCCGGGCCCCTTTTGCGCCATGTTTGAGAAAGAAAAGAGTGATTCTCTTTAGTTAGAAAGAAAGGACGCTTAACACTATACTTGTTTTCTTCAAGCGGTTCCAAAATACCTTGAAAGAAGAAATACTCCCTGAATTTCAAACTCCTATGGAAGCCTTATTCACTATTGATAGGCTGCTCCTCCTTCAGCTTGATCAAAGTCTCGGGGCTCGTGATTCCCACTTCAACCTTGGCTTGGTCCCGCTAGTAGTAGTCTCATTCCCTGCTATCGGTAGTAGCATTAGTTTCTTTTCCCTTTTTTTATTCTACTGTAATAGGGCTTGATGTAGATAGTCCAATAGTCCAGTAGAGGCGGCTACTTCTCTTCTCTTATTGTTTGTATTTCGATGATCTTTTCTTACCGGAAAGGTGAGAGGCAAGGAAGGAAGCATAGGCAATCAATCCAATCGGCTTGAAAGGGGATCTCCCACTCGGGTTAAAGACTCAGGATTCAACTTTCCGGATCCCTTGCAAGACGCTCAAGATCTATAGCTGCTTGGCTTGGTTGGAATGCTTGCCTTGGGGCAGAAAGGCCAGGCTTTGAAAGAAGTTACTCTAGCCTACGTCGAGAAAGAGTAGATAGGAAGACGGTCCACTATCTTGGGAGAAACCTTTCTAATCAAATCCCTTTTAGCTATTCTGTCAAATAGTTCAACTGATGCGCATCCCACGCTGCGCACTCCAGGAGTGTTCGCAATGTCGCTGCCGTGATTCACGCTTCAGGAGATCGATAGTGTAATTAAGCCTTACGAAATCCTTTCAATATCTTCGCCGGGAAGCGAAGCGGCGCTAACGTCGGTCTTCGCCATTCCCTCCTGCTTTTGCTTGTTCTGTGCAGGTACCACCTGAAGGTTCGAAAAAGCAGGGCCCCAGTGGAACTGAACGCGCTCTATCTTCGCTAGCCCAGGAGGACTTAGTCCTTCCACCATGTGATTAGGTTGTCCAAGCCCTTCCGTCTATCCCTTAATGCCTTAAACATGCCCTTCTCATCCAAATCTTCCATGCATGTCAGTCTAATCTAACCTTATAGGTTTCTCACAGTAAGCAACAGCAGTCTTAGGAAGCCCAAGTCCGAGTGCTTTGAGTCAATTCACGCCCTATAGGCAAGGGAATATGTTGAAATTTCTTCTTCCCAAACTGAACAGATAGCGAATTCTGTGACTCATTTCTCACCGCGTCTACATCTATCCCCATGGCTTCACGGCTTGACAGACCTTCCCCCATACTAAATAGATAGGAACATTTGTCTTCGCCTTAACTGCGTAAAAGCGAACCCTATCTTGTCGAGAAGCAATCCTATTGGTTTGGTTCGCCCGTAGGCAGCTGATTGCCTTTTTCGTTACGCCTGTAATTAGGCTACCACCCTACCCTCTCCACGGGCACAGTTCGCTTAATTCTACCTTGAGTTCTTTACTCCCACACGCCTTTGCCAGACTGGAACACCCCCCTGCTTTTCGTTGTCAGCAGTCACTTCATTGAGATCACCCGCAACAGGATAGGACTGTGCGAGCTTAACCAAAGACTCCCATAACTCATCGCGTGAAACTGGATTTGGAGACAGTTCGGTTCCTATCTACCGTTGGTGTTAAAGCCGGAACTTATTTCAGATTATACTTTCCCTGGGATTTATTCCACCTTTCTGTTTCGAGTAGATCTTATGTAGCTGCTCGGGTATATATACTCACCAGGCAGCAAATGCAATTCTGAGACCTTATTCAACTACTAGTCAACGAAGGAAAGGTTGCTTTACTAAACTAATAAAGGGCCCGGCTCCAAGTTGTTCAGAAGACGAGTCAATCTAGACAGGGCTATTCCTCACAATTGCTCCTTAAGCAACTACTATCTTTGATTCAGCGCTGTGTTCCCTTGGAATTCACTATTCCGAAAGAGCTTTTTCGTTAACAAGCGATTCTAGCACAAGAGCCAAAGAGCCTATTCTATCACGTATCAGGAAATCCAGTAAGAAAGGAACTAAAACAGTAAGGACATTCTCTGCCTCAAGTCCCATAGCCTATTCTAAAGCAGCTGGGAACGAATCGGGCTTTGGTTCTATCTTTTGTCGCCCATTGCAAGAGCGAGGGTGAGAAGTGAGAGTCGATTTCATCACAAAAAGATATTAGCGTATATAGAATAGAAATGGGAGCTGCTATTGCTATCGCTGCTGTTAGCTCAAAGGGAGTGAAGTCAACAGAGCTCTGGCAAGAACAGCAAAGCAACCAATTAGCGAGTGGGGAAACCTCTTTACGGAGGGAGTAGCTCCTCTTTATCCCATTTAACCAAGCCGGCATAGATCGACGGTACAACACAAACAAAGCCATACTAAGCTAAGAGCAACTCCAGCTCGACTAGCTCGATGGGCAAGTCAGAGAGATAAGGAAGAGATCCAGCGGGGGATAGAAGACTGTAAGACGCTTTAGCATCTACTTCTCACCAGGAGCCCCTTGTGGAGCTTTCCTCGAAAAGGTAGCTCGTTAATAGCCCACGAAAAGCCTTTCTTTGTAGCCCTATTGGAAGGAAGACAGAATCCATGAATAAGCGCATTCATCGGACAAAGGAGGAAGATCGAAGCTTTCTTTCAGAACCTTAGGTTAAGCCTTGGGAAAGCAGATGTCATAAAATGCATTTTATGGCACCTTTGATCCCCCTCTCGACTGATTTTTCCCCTCGTTCGCTAGCCTTTTGGGACTGATTCCCTCTTCTCTTGTCTTACTAGCCAAGTCCAATAGCAACGGAGTCTTTCTAACATAAAGCTGAGTGAGAGCAAGCATTTCTTCCGCACGCACCAGGGCTATTTTCGCTAGTTCTTGAAGTGAAGTCTGATCTCTTAATTGGCCTAAAGGGCCTAGCCCTAAGATCTTTCTTTTCTCTTCCTAGTGCCAAGCAAAAGGCCAAGAGCAGCTTCTTCTGTAACAGCAAAAACAAAGGACGGCTATTCTTTTTGTTCAATGAGAAAGCATTCGTTCATAGTCGCTAAGAGGAATCCGAGCTTATTCTTATTCAATGCTAGCTCTGACCTAGTGGGAATCTAAGATTGAAAAAACCTCCCTTGCTTCCGAACCAATTGCTTGAAGGCCTTTCCAAGACCGAAGTACTGATACTGAATCAACTTCCTTAGCTTAGATAACTCGAAGACAATAGCGATAACAAGAAGGATAACAAGCCTAAGCCTAATGCTTTGTGCCGCATCATGAGCTGGCTGACTACGCCCCCCTAAAAGAAAGTAGAACTATATCGAAAAGACAGCTCAAACTGATTAGCTACGTTCGCGAGCATCAACTCTTGATACTTTGAGACTTTAGCTCCTAACTTCCCTTGAGCCGGTTCCGGCTTCCTTCCCAAACGAAGCCATTCCCTCAACACAAAACTACTTTCAAGCTTCCATATTCAATACCTGACCTACAACACTAACCTTTACTTTCTCTCAGAAAATACGTGCCTTTCTTTAACCTAACCCGGCACTACATGCTCATCAGGCGGCCCAGGCAGGGGGGACGGGAGATGATTCTCTAAATGTGGAAGCACGAAAGCAGGTCTTGCGAGCCTTAAGTATTTCGATTTAGCGGATTCCAATCAAGAATCAATACTATAGTTACATGCTGAACAGATCACTTCACCCGGCCTTTAACCCCTTCATGGGGGGATACTGTCAGAGCATCACCTCGCCCACTCTGTTTTGGGTTAATCAACCATGTACATGCCATACTCTTTTTCAATTCATGGCGTTCGCCTTCCACTCCTACCCGCTCAGAAAAATGAAGATGATAATAACATAGGATCTATCTCTCTTTTACTATTTTTTCTTGTTTTGGGAGATCCAGGAATCTCACAGTAAGAAAAATAATTATGACAACCACTGAAGAGGTACTACTCATTCTATTCCTAATCGAGGAGTCAGGGATTGGACCAGACCATGTCATATGATTTCACCGGAGATTGTCGGTCAAGGGCACCGACACTGTCACTATCTAGCTATCGAAGCTTTGGATCGGGCATCTCCCGCTTTCGAACACTTGAGAGCACGAGCGGGAACTACAGCGAACTGATTCAACTCGTGTAATCTTTAAGAAAATGCTTATTCCCATCCTTCCTATCTAGAGCTTTAGCCTATCTAAAATCGATAAGAATTCTTTTACACAGATTTAGAAGGAATCCAGAACTCCCTATCATCAGCTTAGACTCTAGCAAGAGATCTCAGGGGCAGGTCAACATAGGGCAAGATTCATAACCCCTGTCTAGCAAGAAGCGAGGTCAAGGAGGATAACAAGGCTTCGAAATGACTAATTGGATTTTAGATGGAGGAGGGGAGGTACAAAGGCTTTCACAACAATCGTCTTTAAAGATAGATGGAGTTTTCCAGATATGAGAATTCCCCCTTTCCACGTGTACAGCAGTCATAGGAGGAAAGCGCACTAATTAATCCATCCTGGAATCAGGTACTTCTTTTCATCAAGCCGAGAGTTAAGACTTTCTATCACTCCAATATCTCCTCATGTAATTCAATAGACAGGAAGCCTCAATCACATATTCTCTTTATCTGAAAAAAAGAATCGAAAAGGGGACTCAAAGAAAAGGGCTTAGTCTGTCAACTACTGTGAATCTATCTAGCTTTACAAGCATTCCGAAGAGCCTACTTTACGAGTCATAATGTAGAGGGTATTCTTTCCCTTGTCTTTAGAAGAAAATCATAGTTGCCCACAAGAGACAAAAGTGAGGAATCAAGATGAAAGGTCTCGTATCATTATATAAAGGTGTAATGAAGATGAACAAGGCTAGCAGTTTCGTTAGGGAATGGGAGTCTTATATAAGTTTACTCTTTTCCACCTACCTATCATACAATCTCTACTTTGAGACCTGATGAATGAAGGGCGGGAGCAGAGTCTTCATCTGCCACCTCTATTCAATCACTGAAGCCCAGCAATAGATGTTGATGGATTCAGCCCAATAGAGTGTAGTGTCACATGGCTGCAAATAGACTGGATTAGGTTTCACAAGATCTCCTCGTCCTCGGTCAAGAAGTGGAACCAATTGCTTAACTTCGCGCAAAGGCAGACATGCGGTGGTTAGTACGCCTTGAGTGAGGAGTGAAGTTCAGGGCGGAGTCGCTGCTGCTGCTTTCTGTCCGTAGTTATAGCTGCTTTATAAAGGATGAAGCTAGGCTTTGAGGAGCATTGCATTTCTTTTGCCAAAGGCCAGTGATTGACTAACTGTGTTCTACGGGTGTGATCGACTAGGCTGAGGAACTACTCTCTATATAATAACTAAGATAATAGAAAACTCGCTTGATCTTGTTCATACAGATGGCACTAGAAAAAATCCCGAATCTTCTTCTGTTATATACCATCACTAAGATACTCGATTCAGACTCTGCCTCAAATAACTTTTTATTAGGGAAAGGGTCAAAAAGAGGTACTTTCGCCCATGGTGAGATAGAACATTCGCTAGATGAGTGAAAACTTTTTCGATCTGATACCCCATAATGAGAACTGGTTCATAAGGTTTGCCACTAGGGGATGGATAGAGCTAGACCTTTATTGATTGGAGACCCAGATTATAGAGGACTTTTTGACAGAGGGCATAGCGTTATTCCTTTTACGGATAGGTGGGACTAAGACCGATATCATGGTCTTCCTCCTTCTCGATGCGCGGTAAAAAGTCTATTTTGGAATTCCTTTAATGGACGAGTTCATACAGCCAGTGATTGTCCAGAGACTTCGACTGCTGCTTAGCGCTTAGCGACTGAATCAGCCCAGGAAAAAAACCGATCGATACATCGATACATAGGGTGGTAGTCTATCTAGCTTTTTCAAGCAAAGGTAAGCTTGTTGACTCAATTAAAATGACCTTCGACCACAAAGAGTTTTTCAATCTTTATAAAGTCAAGCTCAATAGGAATCCCTTTCCTAGTGAATGAATCGTCAAAATCCTTCTCAAACCGAGATCTTATCTTATAGGGGCACAAATCAATGGGTGCCGGCGCTGCTACAAAAGAATTGCATTAGCGGGAGCTGCTGTCTAGGTCTATATACAGTACGTGATTTGTTCTGCAAGGAAGGCACAAGAGACTTCTTAGAAAGAAGAGATTGAGAAGAATGAATTCCTCCGCGGTAAAGTCTTAATTGGATCAATCGTTAGCCTGAATAGCCTACCAATAGCAAGGAACAGAAGAGTCACCCGTGACGTGAAAGGAGAGAAAGTCAATAATTTTTTCAAAGTCATTTAGGGCAACAAATGGTAGAGGAACGAAAGTAGCTCGACCGAGACCTAAAAGGTGGGAAGGGCCAATGCCAATCATTCCCTAAGTGAGAGGAAAAAAGCTCATAGTTAGGAAGTAACTTCAACTTTCTCGAGTTGCAGGAGTGAAAGAAAGAGTCTCGACTAAGAACTCAAAGTAGCGGAGTCTGAGGTTAGAGGCATATGAACAAGGAAAGTGGGAAAGTGACACAAGATCCACTCGACGAAAGGCAGGAAATAACGGTAGCTAAGTCGGCTTCGGGTTACTCATTGCATTCCTGCCTACCTTGCAGCACTCTTACCGCGTAGTGGGAAGAAAGAGGAAGGAGTGGCTGTAATTCGAAAACGGCAAACAGTGCTTACTCATTAAGCAGTCCTCGGTAAAAGAAGGCTGGAAAAAAGAGATCAAGATGGGAGCATCTCACTCAGCTGTGAGGGAATGGTCCGCTGTTGTGACGAATAAGGGCTTCAGAAGGTGCTCTAGGCGATGGGATTGTTTGAAGGCATTACCGGTCTTAGCAAGAAGGACTTGCTTGCAAGAGGGAGCTCTTTTACATCGTTAGTGAAGCTAGTACCCTAAGTTAATCAAATCCTTCTCACTGAACTCCGATTGCCCTAAGGCAAGTAACTGAACTGACTTAATCTTAATGTCCGAGATTGAATTAGAATAGGAAGTTGTTTCAGAAGGAGCTCTTACCGTGAGAGTATCCGCTCTTAGTCTTTTGCCACTAGATCAACTTCTTATCAACATTACCCTCCTCCACATTTCCGGGAAAACAATCATTTTTCTTTCTGCAGAAAAAAAAACTTTTCTATACAGCTTTACCCAATTTAATTTTCATTCCCTGTCTTTCTCTCTTCTCTTGTTCTAATGAGAGAAGAATACAATAATTGCCTTTTTGGTTAATATTGAAAAAAGCAAATAAATAATAGTGTTATATAATCTCACACTCTCCTTCAAGCTTCAGGGGTGAAATCACGCTTGTCTTTCAATTACTGAAAGCGAAGAGAAGATAGCCCTTGTTCTAGTCAGAATAGAGGGCAGTTGGTCAGATGATGGCACAAACTTAAGAATAAGATCGGCGGAGGCCACTCTTTCTCGCAGCTATTGAAATGGCTGCTATCTTCCTAAACAGGAAAGGGGGAAAGAGGGGTCGGGAAGCCCAAAGCACGCCTTAGTTCGTTCCGCTGGGACGAACAGGTCGAGACGTGGTGTATGTAAAATCACTTTGGTGAGAGATCGCTATGCCACGTGTCCTTAAATAGACTGGACATATTGCTTAAAAATAAAAAAACTCACACACAACAGGTTGGAAAGGCCTGAAGGGTGGCCTAAAAGCTTTGGAACGGCTTTCGCGCGACTCACCATTATTATTATTCTTTGTCTTCGCATTACCCCAGTTCCTTAATCCAAATAGCCATAGGAGAAGCTGAGCTAGCTAACCTAAGTCCGTAGCTAAAGTTCTCAAACAAGAGTTCCATTCCCCTTACTCGTATTGCAGGCAAATCCCGTTACTAGTAGTTCTGGTTAGCCCATTTGCCCGAGCACACTCTCAACTTGTAGATGCGCCAATCCCGCCTTCCCCGACGAGAACAGAAAAAGCAAGAGACTACGAACACCAGCACGCATGAAAACAGCCCTTTTTAAAGCATACCCAAGGAGAGCGGGCATCCATCCAATCTTCACTTATAGACATGGCCTTATTTCCGTTTTCCGTTCGTTAACTACTTCTAACGAGCAAGTTTTCAGCCTACCTCGGCTGCGAGAAGGAAATAGAATAGTGGACAAACAGCAATAACCGTGCTTATCCTTCTAATAAAGAAACTAAACCTTACCTAAGAAACCGATTTCACCCACTACTGCTACTACTAGTATAGAAGAAGATCTATTAAGACGCACGACTACCTATATAACAAGTTGCCTCTGACCTCTCCGTCTCACGACCGCAAATAAAACCTGTAGCTTCATGCCCTGACCTGAACTGAACTACTACTGGCTTAGCTGTCTAGCTACTAAAAACTTGGCACCCGTCCTGCCAATATAATATAGTAGAAAGAGTATAAATAGGATTCCCCTCAGGGCACACTTGTTAGCTACAGTTCCCATCTGTCTTGTAAAGAACTCGAACTGCCCGCAGTTACGAGACTAGCTCCCCTGGCCGTAGCAACTACAGTTACTCTTGCTCCTGCCAAATCCTTACTTCAGGGGATTAAGGTAGTTTACTTGCTGGCTGATAAGTCAAGTAACGAAGCCTAAGATTAGATGACTGATTAGATTACTAGTTTGTTTAACTGAGGTTCTCCGCCTCGCCTAAGTCTCATATCTTAAAGTAAAGAAAAGACTATAACTCAACAGCAAGCTGCCTTTACTTGACTTGGCTTCAAGTCCCAAAACCCAAAAGGTGTTATAAGTTGGAAGCTAAGAAGCTACTCGTTTATGAGTAGGAGTTCCCATCGGTCCAGAACTAGAAGTAAACTCAAAACCTGGATTTGGCGAAAAGGACCTATTATTTGCATTCTCCTACTCCTAATAGTACCCATTATTCTTATTCTAAAGTACCATTAGAGCTCCTTTTCCCGACAACAGAGGGGGGATCTTACTTTCTCAAGTCATACGTCTTTTGTTCAGCCACCGATAGTCAACCACATGTTTCATAAAGTCCAGATTCTATTCCCAAACAAATCTCATTCCTCTTTGAAAAAGTCCTCGTTCTAAAGAAAGTAAACTTAGGCTCTGTTAATTCCGAATTGAGAGATGAAAGGAGAATAGAGGAGAAAGAGAGAGAGAGAAAAGGAAAAAGAAGATGGTAGAAGAGAAAGGATGATAAAATTAGGGCTCAAGAATGAAGCCCTCCTTCATTCTATTAGGTAAAAAATGACATTAAAAAAAAAAAGGATTATACAAGTTTCAAAAGTATACTAGTATATCCCTACTAAACACTACCGTTGGAGCATAGATGTTAATCATGCCCAACTTGCACATTACTAGCTCGATCAGTCTATCCCTTGAGAGTGCTTTAGTAAATACATTGGCTAATTGGTTACGGAAAGCAACATGTGGTGTGATATGGGACTCAATCTTTTCTCTTAATGAAGTGGCAATCCACCTCAATGTGTTTAGTCCTATTATGAGAAAGTGGATTGTTGGCAATATGTATAGCGGCTTGGTTATCACAGTATAGCCTCATGGGTACTTCTACCACCTCGCCAACCTCTTCCAAGAGAGACTTGATCCATAATCCTTCGCACATACCTTGTGCCCTGGCCCTATACTCAGCTTCTGCACCCACTATAGTTGCCACCACTGATTGCTTTTTACTTTTCCAGGACACCCCCTAACAAATGCACACCATCCTGAGGTTGATCTCCTGTCCTCTACTGAACCAGCCCAATCAACAATGCCAGTGAATGAGGAGATCGACACGCGGGGGCGTCGACGGAAAAAACATCCCAACTTCGAAACCCCCACTGATGAAAGGTCAACCCCCGCGGCTGCGGAAGTCAAAGAAAGAGCTACAACTATCATACTAACCAAAAATGCAGCGCTATGAGGAGATTTGTAGGAAGGAAGGCTTACTGCTTTTTGGTTGTTACAAGCGAATAGCTTTCCGGTTGTCTGCTAGCCTGTGTAATAGTAAGAGCCCCCGATGGCTTCTTCCCTTCTAGCATCTCCCGTAGCGGAAAAGGGACCTCTTGCTTCGAATCAATCCTATCATTATCATCAGTAGGGGCCTAATGCCAGTCTTCGAGGCAAGCGAATCAATCGTATCAACCTTTCCGGCACTAATCCTTGTGCTAATTCTTGTAGTGCTTGACTCAGTCTATCCGTCAGTCCTCAGTCCTAAATCCGTCTCGATGGAATAGGCTTGGATGACCTCTCCTTCCTTTCATCTTTGGCATCTCTCTTACCTTACCACTTTAGGGACTACCGGAATAGAATAAGACTGGTAGGAAGACTTCCAGGGCTTGGAATGATTACTCACGCCGGTAAAGCAGTTACAACCACACTTCCATTCACTCACAGAACAATAAAAAGACTTGACATCGCTCCTCACTCAACGAAGACGGAAAAGGAAGGAATTGCTTAAGTAAGGGGAGCAGCTTCACTCGCTGAGGCAAGAAAGAGAAAGAAGGAATGAATTGCTTCGAAAAGCAGTTTTTAAGGATAAAGGAATAGTGTTCCAGCGGCCTGAAACAAAAAGCGAGATGCCAGTGGGGATAGACCCGGCATTAATAGAAAGTGAACGAGCAAGACCGGGAGAAACTTCAATAACAAAACCAAGAGAAGGAATTGATGCGGCTTTCGTAATAGAAAAACGTGAGGTAAACCCTAAGACAAGGTACCTTAAGCGATAGCGCAATGGGCATCCAAAAGGAAAAGCAATAAGCGTACGGGGCCCTCCAAGACCCGTGCTTTACTTAAAATTAAAAGTGGATAGGAATGAAGGCTTACATAGACTTGTTGAGCTGAAAGCGAGCCCAAACTGATTTATGATATGGGACAGCTTAGGCCTTATCCGATACGGCAAGGGTGCTTACACATGGAACCCCATTTCCTCCTTCTTTCTTATCTGATTCTGATGGCTTGACAGAGTCAGGGACTAATGGGACTGGGACTGAGAATGGTAATCTAGAAAGTTTACCTCGGGGACTTGATTCTAAAAAGCGGGCGACCTCAAGCATTCGGCTTGAAATAAGCCTTAAACCATTTAGAGACTAGCGGCGATTGAGCTTTGGTGGAACATGATTCCCGAGCTCCTTTAATGGTCATTGCTAACAAGCTATTCTGTCAAACAAAAGAGTGACTTCTGTCGGGGATGGAATTTCATTCCTGACAATCAGTCTGATTCCAACAAGAAGGCAAGCAACTTCAAGCTCTCACCTAAAAAAGTAAAAGGAGATGGGATAGATGTTCTAGAAGAAGCTCTTTGCCGGATAACCTTGGACAAATCCTATGCAAGAAGAAGCTCTTTGGCACAAAGAGAAAGAGTTGGGATTGAGCTTTTTCATTTCGTTATGCCAAGAAAGGGCTATTTACGTAGCAAGTAAGTCTAGGCTTTCCCAACTTCAACTCCAGGTAAGGCGTAAGCACTTTTCTTTTAGGGCTTAAGGACGAGAAGATTTTACACTAGCTTTAGACCTAGAACCAGCTGACTTAACATGCCTCCTAGACCAGCTCTCTTCTTTGAGTAGCTTTCTTCCTTCGGTAACGGAGTCTTAGCCTCGGGATACTACTTTTCCAGGAAATGAGCTTAGTGATGGGCTGTATCGCTAGGTAAACGGGGATCAAACCCTAAAGAAGCACTCGATCTATCGCTCACTTGTTGAGTAAAGTCAGCAGTGTAGAGAAGTGATCGAAGCATGGGTTCAAAAAATCTACTCTACATACTTAAGATATTTTGGATTGGGGCCGCAAAGAAAAGAACTTCCAAATAAAATAGATCTTTGCTAGCACCGGTGAAGTCTTAGCTGTCGAACAAGCAATGAGGGGTGAAGCCCAGGCTCTAACGAATATTGAAAGAAGGATTCAAAAAGTCTATAAGAACTTCTTTTTCCTCCCTAGCTGTAGAGGCTTCTTTCTTCGCTAACGCTTGGGAATTCCTAGAGAAAGTCAGTTGAGTTCTATTTCTAGCTTTTTCCTAACTCGAAAAGATATTTATCTATCTAGCTTTCACCCTCTAGGTTACCTTAACTGAACCCAATCCCATCCTTCTCGTTCGATCCGTGCTTTTAACGAATTACCACTTATTCTGTGGCCTCTAGCCTTCTACCCCTCTCCTGACGTCGAGCCGCTTCGCCCCTTAGTCCAGAGCAGGAGCAGCGGATTCGCCTACTTCAAAGTCTAAAGTCAATAATCCGGATTTCCCCTCTTTCCTTCAAGCAAGGCTGACTTCATTAGCTATAGGTAGACTTCACACAAATCCAATCGTACAAGCAAGTAGATCAACATCAACGTTGAATAGTTTCATTCCATCTAGGGTTCCCTGCAAACTTCTTATATCTACCGGGGCAACAACCTCTTCCTTGAAGACCCTGTATTGCTTGTCTTTCTTCTCCTAGTTACTTCTTGGATTCGCCGCAAACAGATGACTAAAAGCGCTTACTAAGCATAGTCCCGGAAATTCCAATGCAATTAGCAGCGAATCTTGCACTTGAGGAGCAGATCTCTATCTGTAAGAGCGGATTAGGCGCATGCCATGGATGCGAAATTCTTTACTTTAACAAAGAACTTAGTTAATTATAATTAAAAGGCTCTGCGCAGCAATTTTCCTCGTAGGCAGAGGTTGGACAGAGACTCAAACATATAAGGCAAAGGTGTGCAGGAAAGGCACCCGGACTTATTTCCAATCGCATATAGAGTGAGCGAAGCACGGGTAGATCCCATTACAGATTGAGTAGGGGGAACCCCAACTAAAGTAGCAAAGATAAAGTCAGCAGCAATTGCTAATCTCTTGATCTATGCACTTTCAATAGCACGCAGAGGTGAGGATCGACTAAGCATTTCCCTCGACATAAAATAAAGTAGGAGAACTCGCCCAAAGGGAACATTTAGAGTTGTTCCAGAAAGGTCCGCAGGTGAAAGAAAAGAGACTGGCTCTCTCTATCTATTATACGCAATATCTTGAAAGGCGAAGAGTGACTACTTCTTTCTGCTCGTACTTCCTGTTCCTGTAGTGATACAGGACTCGTACAAGAGCGCTTACGGCAGGAGATGAGGCTTAGAATCCAGATCAGATATGGAATCTGATCTTTCCCAAACCAAAGCCGAATGCTTACTTCGAAAGTGCTCTTAATCACTTCTTTACTTGGCCTTCTCTCTCTCTCCAATCCAATAGCAAGAGAAGGTAGAGGAAGAAAAAACCTTATGAAAAAGCTTAATGCTTACTTAAATACTCTTTTCCGAATCATGCCTTACCCTACTTCCTTCATGCCTGATCTGAATGCCATTGATTACCTCCTTCATGCCCGTGGTCTGCTTTGCTCGTGGCTAGGGGAGCTTTCTTCTCTTCAGACCAAGAATATCGTATGTGATGTTAGAGAGCATGCTCAGGCTAGTTGGCTGAGGATTCTCCGATAACGAATTCTGCTTCTTTACCTGGAGCGGAAAAATGGTAAAGGAATATCTCAGAGCCGATGCGCGATCTCCGTGCTTTCCCACTCCGGGGGAGCGGGGAAGAATCCGCATGGGGGGTGGACCGGTACAACTCAGAAAGAATAAAAAGAGGAAGCCCTATCGCCCGAGAAAAGGGGGTTTAACAAATGTTGGGCCACTGACTTCGAAGCAAGAAGGATTTTGAGTCCCTTGCTCCAGAACCAGGATTTTAAGTCCTGTTGCATCTTCTCTCGGCGAAAAGAAGGTCCTACTTGCATGTGTTAAGCATATAGCTCAACCATAGTGGATGATGAAGAAAGTACTGAACGATGGAAAAGGAAGCATGGGAGGAGCTTGCTTCAATCGATGGCGTATATTATATAATAACATAAACATAGAGTAGAGTGAAAGGGTCCACCCCGAAAGCCGGGTAAGGACAGTTTTCACATGCCACAGTTAGGACTTGCAAGTACGATACTGACTCTTCACTTTATCAAAATTGACTAAGTATAAAGTGAAGTGTGTACCGGCTTTGTTGACCGTTAACTTTAAGCGGGCGAGCTTACTAAGCTAAGTGAAGGCCCTCTCGTGCAGGCAGGGGTTAGCTTTAACACTATACAAAGACCACTACGAAAGAAGGACCAACGACGATGAAGGAGATGTGAGCTCGGTTTGGAATAATGGACTTCCTCTTTCGATGAAAAAAAGGACCTTTTTTCCGGAACTTAAGGTGCGCCCCGCCCGGAGATAGCGAAATCTCCCCAACCTAAAAAGGGGGGACGTGCTATATCCGAAACGTACAAAATATAGTAAAAATCGTAAAGGCAGATGTAGTAGGGGTTGCAAACCAGACGGTACACAACTTGGTTTTGGAAGATATGGCACTAAAAGTTGTAAAGCTGGTCGTCTTTCATATCGAGCCATTGAAGCAGCGCGTCGGGCTATAATCGGACAATTCCGAAGAAATGGTAAGATATGGGTAAGAGTTCTCGCAGATCTCCCTATTACCGGGAAACCTACAGAAATAAGAATGGGAAGAGGAAAAGGAAATCCTACGGGTTGGATTGCTCGTGTTTCTACGGGACAAATTCTATTTGAAATGGATGGTGTGAGTTTGTCAAATGCTCGGCAAGCCGCTACATTAGCGGCGCATAAACCATGTTCGTCAACCAAGTTTGTTCAGTGGTCGTAACGTAATTGCTTAGTGGGGGGGCCGGGATTATGAGAATTAGGCGAAGTCGTTCTTCCTGAACGACGGAAGTCAAAAAACAGAGAGGGAGAGGAACTCCTTTTGTAATCGCCGAAATTTTACGATGAACTCTTTCAGACGTACGACCTATAAACTCAAAATTATCCAGTCTGGCCAACAAGTGAAAAAAAAAAAGAAAGAGAAGAGCTTTCTGTCTGGTAGCAAAGTCCAGTCTGGCCCGGCCCTCTCACGAGAGTCGAAAGCAAGGGTCAATGGACGGATCTTTTAGATAAAGATTTTGATCCGAGGTAGGAAACAAAGATGGGCCGGCCCTCCAAGCAACTTCTTTTGAGAGATAAGCGGAGTAAGGGTCTAAAGACTGTTACCAATAGCAAGGGGCAGTCTTAGTCTTAGAGAAAGAAGTTCCTTAACAACTCACTAGCATCCTCCTATCTAATATATGTGTCAAAGATCGTATTCTCTCCATCTTATACTTATATTTCCTGGTATGAAAGAAGTAGCTAGCTCCCTCACAGTGGGATTCCCTCTTGCATTTGATGCCATCTTATTATACGATGCATGCCTCCTCTTCCAACTGAAACTCATTCAAAAGGATGCAGCTTCTTATATTTCCTTTCTACCCGGTCTGAGCTCCTAACTCGTTGACTCACGGATGTCACTGGGGATCCTCCATTGCTTTCGCCTGCTCTTCTCATTTTGCTTGGATTGCACCTTGAGCTGAGCCGGGTGCGGATATGCCGACAATTCTTCTTCTTTTTGCTCCTCTTGTGAAGAGCTTTTTTTGTTTAACTTCCCCGAGGATCACTCGCTTCCTTAACCCATATGCCCGTACCACCAAAAGCAGTTATTCCGACAACAGATGCGGATGAAATGGCTGCTTTTTCTCTTCTTGTATCTACGTCAACTTATGATTCAAAGTGTGCTTTTGCTTGAACTGAATCCTGAAATAGGTAAAAACCCGGTGAGACCGTCTTCCCAAACTCCACTTCTGAAACGTCGAGCAAGAACTGCTTCGTCCTTTGCTACTGATGCCATAACTTCTTCAGTCGAATGCTCCTACTCCTTTTGGTTGAAAATTCCTGTTGTCCCCTCGGGTTCCTTCACTCACTTTTCGAAAAAAGGCATTTTCGGGGCTTCGACGATTTCGAATCATCGAAGTGGGCTAGTCCTAATTACTATTGCAGCTCTCGGGTCTACTCTTGGTAAGAATGAAGCCAATCTCTCCTGTTGATGGTTCATAAGCACTGCTAGCCCCGTAGAAGCTATTAATGGCATAGCCGCTCTTGGGAAAGTATCAGCTCTTCTAACCACTGCTGGTGATCTCTTTGCAATATCCGCCGATAGCCCCGTTGGAGCTCTTGGTCTATGAGTTCTCGTATCAGCTGTGATTGAATCCGCTCTGCCACTTTCTTTTTTTGAACTAGTGGCACATCTTCCTTAATAGGAGCTGAACTCAGACCTTGTCTGGTATAACTGCTTGGAGTTTAGGTCAATAGACAGAAGATCGCTTTTAATATGATGATACTTCACACTAAGCCAATCAATGGGATGAGATGGGAGTCGTCATCCACATAGACGATTGGATTCGGACAAAGAGCAAAAGAAGAAAGCCAGAGCTCATGCGAAGAGCTAACAGGAGCCGTTCAAGTTGGTAAGGAAAGAGAGGAGGTGATTGGAGAGATCACAAGCCTATTTCACTTACCGACGAGACTCTTCTAATAAAGAAATGGGTCTGGAATAGTCACGGAAGGTCAGAGGACACTGTCTGGCTTGACGAGTGCCTGTACAGGCAGTAGCTAGAAAACTTGCATGTCGAACAGATCTAATCACAAGGAGATTGGGGGCGACATGACCTAGAAGCTATGGCTCAGTTCATACTATAGTAGAGGCTAAGAACTGCAAGGGTAGACCATAGTTGGTGGGGTGGCTAGATCATTGGCGACTCACCCCCTCCCCGCTTCAAAAAGAAGGTCCAGCATTTTTTTTGTTATCCGATAGCTAGACTGAATCAAGCTGATAATTGGCAAGGTCCCACATAGTTGACATAATAGCTTTTCTCTTGCTTACGAAGCGTTTGGCGGTATCGTATATAAGATCACTCGCTACCTTGAGAACAGTGAAAGCTCAATCCCAACTCTCTTATCTGGGGCAGAACCTACCCTAGAGCTATTGCCAGATTTCATCTCAAATCGAGCTGCAGTTCTTCTTTCAAACCTAGCTAGGGCGCTCTTCCGTAACTCTTATCTACGATAGCAGCAAACTCCACTTCTTCAACAAGAGAAAAGATCACATCGGCAAGAGCAAGTAAAGTCTGAAATGCCTCAGAAGCAAGTCTCGGCTTAGCTGCATTACCTTCCTACCGATGTCATACGTCACTCTATTATGACCTGAGGTGAACTATCTTAAGCCTCGAAGTCACTTCTCCACCCTCTCGCCTGGTGAGCAAAAAGGCCTTTAGCTGGCCCAAAATCCATTTTCTTTACCCCCTACTTCTACTTCTTATATACGTGATAGCACGCCAGCAAGAAAGCTATTGATATTCCATTGCCCACATTTACACTTTCAAAGAGTGTTCAAAGCTGAGTCAACCTATCCTGCTCCTGGGGTCACTTCACTTTCACTTCCTTTTGTCACTGAGCCTTGAGAGAGAACAGCAAGTGTAAGCTAAAGCTTCCCTTATAATTCATGTTGATTGATACCCTACCTAAAGTTCCTTCACTCGCTTAAGCCGAATCCTCTGATACGGCTACGCTCCTTCAAGCCTTTGAAACTCTTGAAAAGAGCACCCTTCTTTCTTTGCTAAAGAGTAGGAGTAAAAGAACCCCAGATTCTCGGACTAAACACTAAAATCCTAAATAAATAAAAATACCCCGTATTAATTGACATGGATTACTAGATCTGTGTAAGACCGGTTTGCGCTTGGTGGAATTTATGTCATTCTTTACATTGAGTCCTAACCAGACTCCGTGTACGGATAGAGAAGGAAACTCGATTTATCCGTTAGTCTAACTAACTCTAACCCAGGATCAATCATGAAGAGGTTTTTCTTCTTCAGTAGCAGATTCGGATAGTGATCAGTAGCCCTCTCGCCCGTCGTATGCTATGGATGTTCACACTAGCCCCTCGATGGCATGGCGGGATTTCCCATTGACTGTTCCTGAGGTTTTTGGGAGATCCTTAATCCCGGAAAGAAGAAAAGGCTTGCATTCACCCGTTCGATCAGTTCTACCTCGACTCGAAGCAGACAGTTCAATTGAAGCGCGAACTTAATTCACCAAGGGTTCGCCTAAAGGCAGAAAAAGAGTACTTCGTTACCGGAAAGGCGGGAGCAGGCGCCTAAGAAAGAGAGCCATGTTTCAGATGCCGTGACCTACCAGCCTTCGTATTTAAAGGTAGACGGATGCGTAAAGAAAGAAAAAAGACAGACGACGTAGTAAGCCGAAGGAGCCCAAAGAAAAGAGGTAGCCAAAAGAGTGATTCACTTTATAGAATCATGCCTTTTTACCCCGCTCTGTTCACGAAATCGAATACTAATCAGCCTTGTTGAACCAGGCCAACCTAAGATAGAGCCCAGAGAGAGACTTTTAGGTAATGCAATTGGTGATGAGAGATGCTACTATATATTCGATTTTATATAAGATGGAATAAAATGCTAGTCCACACCTATCGAATCAGAATTCCACGGCGAATCTGGAATGGTTTTCGTGAGTGTAATGATCACCATGGCTTAACGCTCATGAGACTCCCATTGGATCTGGTCTACTCCAATTGGAATCAAAGCTAGCAGCTCACCTGGGAATCAATTCACATTGACCCTTCTCTACTACCTACCCAAAGTCTGCCTTTATTCGCTAGGCGTGGTCTCATATGTAACGATAGCTGGCTGACATCTAGGAAAGGAATCGCTTTCACACTGGTTCGTCTACCTTACATCGGATTGAATTCTCAAGATCCCTTTAAAAAAAATATGTCTTGATAGCTTAAGACATTTAAATAGGTACTATAGTAATGGCAGTAAAGGATGCACCTCCCACACTAGTCCATGAAGAAAGACCTAAAAGCTTCTTCTTCCCGCTCTTTCTGCCAATAGGCTTGAAGTAAGTAAATAAAAGAGCTGAGTGAGTCATAGCCCGAGTCCAATTGAACATTACCTTTTTACTGATTAATAGAATCACCCCTGAAAACAGTAGACCAGGATTAAAGATTTTCTCCATTGAGAATCGATCTTAACCTAGCCAATTGCAAATAAAATGACTTATCTATTCCCATGGCTTCGCTTAACGCTCTTAACGTCCACGCTCCGCTTTCACAGCTTATAAAGACTTCCACCTATCGGCTCTAAACTTCGTTACCTTGTTTCAGAAGGAGAGTGAAAGCCTTCTTTAAAGATTCTTTATCATAGAAGATGATTCCCAATTGCAGCCTGTTTGTTCTGTTTGTTGATTTCGGATTCTGCCCCCACGGACCTCACGTGTGTGACTCTTTCCCCCTAAGTTTGCTAGTCCGTCCATCCGGAAGAGTTTCCCCCATCTGGAAAGGGCTTTTCTGCCTCCTGTTACTCGTGTATCGTCTTTTGATGCCTAAGTTCTCCTTGACCTATAGCTAGTGAGAGTTTTGTCATAGAGTGTGAATGGGGCTCAGCTCTGTATCGATAGGCGTTCTCATTCTCATATAACTTCCTTCTTGATCTGAGTGAGATCTCCCGGTAGGCCTTTCAGTCTTGAAAATGAAGAGCCGATAGGCGAACCCGTAGTCGGTAATCGTTCGATTTGGTCTCTTTCTGTCCTGTATCGCCTCTCTACGAGTTGACCGCACTGGACACTCGTTTAAAGCGGATTTTTAGCAATATCACAGTCAAAGGCCCCAAACGAAGCCTATTGGCTTTCCGCCCAGATGTTTTCGAATCGAGTAAATGTTAATTGGTAGTGGTCAGTCTGATAGTCAAAAGTCAGTAACAAAGGGCCCCTATTCTGGTTCTATTCCACAGGCAGGATAGAATCCATCCATTTATAATAAGAAATAGAAAGCTCACGTAGATGCCACTCTTAACGGCTAGGCTAAAAGGTCTGTCTCCCTTAGAGATGCTTACTCTCGAGGTCTTTACATTGACAGCTCACTAATGCGTACACGTTAACATAGTAGGGGCGGGAAGGTCAGGTCACGACATCTTATCCTCTGCCAACTTCGGCTCTCTATAGAACCGTCGGTTAGAAAGACAAGTCTTTGTCATTCAGACCCACTCCTCGGTCTCGTTTCAAACATCTCATATTCGTGTGAGGAAGAATCTTTCGAGTCACCTTAACTTAGAAAGATTCTATATCGAAGGTATTCCTATTCAGCGGATTCGGCATCTGATGGTGAGGCCTATGATGTGCCAAAAAGAGTAACTAGTAGTACCACGATGAAAATGACTTGACGAATGCCAGAAAGAAATGTCGCTGACGGCACGGAACAACGGCAACTACTCGCTTCGATCCGAGAGTCACGAAGGAAAGAGAGACTCTACAACTAGAAAGACGTACTTGAATGCTGAATGCTATGAGTCGAGAGAGAAAGAATTACTAGACAGAATGGCATTGACCAGATATAAGTACACGAGAGAATGACTATCACCAACCATAAATACGATAAAAGAAGGCACCCCCTTGCCCCTCGGCAAACAACCACTGGCCGCCTTCGCTCTACTCTTCGAACCAGCCTCAGACGCTAATGCCACTAGCTAGCAGACAGCGAAAAAAGCCTTCTTCGGGCTATGATCTAGCATTCTTAGCTGCTAAGCCAACTGTAGAAAGTCATGCCTCGGATCCACCCCTCCACCGTCGCATTCCTTGCCCCCTGGCTGGCTCAATGAGTAGGAAAGGTATGTTCTTTTTTCTGTGTTTTCGGAACCTATTCATAAGAATCTATCTCTGCTAGATAAATAAGCAAAGGCTTAGCATATCTTAATAGAAATCATAAGCATGCGCTCAATAAGTATTCTCTCCTGAAAAAAGTCCAATCTATATACGAATACCATTCTTTCTCTGTTAGCTCTTGTCTGACGAGTTCATCACGCTAAACATACGGCTTTCTTTCTCTTTAAGCTTCAAGCATTCAAAGAATTAGATCAGATGCAAACGGAAAGTCTTGTATGATTCCCTTATTGAATAGGAATAGGAGAAGTCTGTGGAAGGTTGGCAGGAGCATAGGGCTAGGGGCGAAGGGGGGGGGGTGGAGAGGAGGGCCCCTCGCCTAATCATCTAATCAAAAAAGAATATCAAAAGAAGGAATAGACACCTTAGACTTTATACTTCAGAACAGGCAACGGGCCCATGAGCAGCAGCTTCGGGCCATCGAACTGAGTTGAAAAGCCTAAAGGAAGAATAGAGAATCCAATAGGAAGATAGGCGAAGCAAAAAAGCAAGAAGTTGAACCTGATCTGGATCTATGAGTTGAAAGATCAAGGAAGGGCATTGGTCCGTCTGAAGCCAAGTCTGTCTTATAATAGTAGTAGTTGCCGCCTGATCCTCGAGTGATTCTCGTCGGGATTTCTTTTCAACTAAAACTGCCCTTGCCGAAAGAAAGTAATCAAGAGAAGCTTTTAGGGCAGCTAAGGAAGGATAGGGAGGGGCCAAGTCAGGATGGGGGAGGGGAAGATGACTTGAGGCTACTATTCAATTCAGCCCGAGAGAAATTCGAACTCAGCTAAAGCGACAAAGGAAATCAAGTACATTCGAGCATTCGATTCAGGCGCTGCAAGCCACGAAGCGAGAGCAGCTGCCAAAGCAATGGAAAAGTTTAGGGTTGAATGAAACCTTCTAGAATGGATTCTGTCTCCACTGATCTAAAGGTCAGATACAAAAGGGGACCCTATCCCACTATGAACGAAAAGATGCACAAGCTCTATCCATTATCCAATCACTTGACTTGAACCTAAAGTCTTGCCCTCTCATGTCTTAAACAAAACAATCTGTATAGTTAGAATTCATGTCCGATCCGATAAAAAAGAAAAGGACGGAACTGAGAGTCTAAAGGCCGAGTCTCAGTCTTTAGATACGCACGCTCTTTCTTGTTTTTGTTCCAAAAAGTAAATCTTAAAGTAGATTCAATAGTAGCTCGAGATGAGTGACTAATTGGAAAGCACGGAACTTGAAGTCCGAAGGAGCTGGGCGTAACTTAAACTCCCCTAAGAAAAGCCTAAGAAAAGGCATGGATTCGGATAGGGTTCCACAGTTTCTAATTCTTTTCATTCAAGTCTTCCTATTCCTAGCCTAGCAGAGAGGAAGCTACCCCCATTCGTTCCCTGGGTGATGGAGAAAATGTTCGGATGTTCACAAGTCTTCGCCGTAAATCAAGCTCCCCCTTAGATTCGGGGATAGGAAAACTAGCAGGAAGGGTATTACGCTTCAAGAGAAGTGGAACTAAAGCTTCCTTACAGACTGAATTTCTTACCCGGATGAGGATTCTACAGAAGATGATGTAAAAGACTCAACGCTTCCTCCCCTTTCAGAAAGACTTTCCTACCCGAGGCTAGCGAACCCCCATTAGCATTCCTGCCTACCGCTACACGTGGGCGCAGGAAGCTATTTCAATCGGTTTCAAACCTAGCAAAGAGCGCAGAAGTGAGACGGATTCAATTACCTTGGATCCTAACCCTACATGCGTAAGAGGGCTCGCCCGTATTCCGTTCGCTGGTTCAGAGCCAAGCCCTTATTGCGAATCTGCCTCCGGGAAATAGTTATTATAGAGCATCCTTCTGTGACTCAAAGACTAAAAGCATCTCCCTTGGTAAGCCTTCAACATCAGCCAATTCTTCTTCCATGAGGGACTTCAATGAAGCAACATCGGGGAATTTCCCGTTCATCGTATCGACCGACCCCGTCAAATTTCATAGCTGGTTATTTGATTTGAGTTGGGGCAGGCAAAGCGATTTGTGGCACTTTCTTATGTAAATGAATATTTACCGAGTACAGGTCAGACTAATCCAAATCTATTATTTAGCCTCAATAAGAAGCATTCTTGTGCTTTTTCGAGGCCTTATGGAAATCCCAATTTGCTAACCCAAGAAGGAAGGATTCTTGGCCACACTCACTGAGGTTGATACATTTGACTCCCCTGCCCAAGCCTTCACATCCGAGAATGGGATCCCCAACACCAGAGGACGCATTCTTGGTGGCAGCAGTGCCATAAATGCCGGCTTTTACAGCAGAACAGACCAGGAATTCTATCAGAAATCGGGTGGGGACCTGAGAGTTGTGAACGAGTCGTACGTGTGGGATGAACCAAATCCTCATGAAATTTTATTTTTCCATTACAGGGGGCTCGTACATGTTCTGCAGTACCTTCTGTGAATACTCCACCGGTATGAAACGTTCTTAATGTTAGTTGAGTGCCCGGCTCTCCAATGGATTGGCCCGCAATAATACCAACGGCTTCTCCCAATTCGACCAGGTCGCCGTGAGTAGGACTCCGGCCATAAAATAATCGACAGATCCAAGACGTACTCTTACAAGTAAAAGGAGTTCGAATCGATATTGGTTGTGTTCGAAAGGTTATGAATCGATTGGCAAGTCCAATCCCAATATCTTGATTTCGCGTGGCAATGCATCGTAGACCCATATATTGTCCGCTAATACACGACCAATTAATGTTTAGATCCAAATTCTTTCCCTTGTGGGCTCTACGTTCTTTAAGGACAAGTCCAATCTGTATTTCGTTAATTATATATATTCCAGGTCGGTTATATCCTTCTGGACCTCCTGTTATCCCACTCCGGCCCTCTAACTCCCCCAATCGCCTTTTAGGCATGGAACTAGTTCCTCCGTTCATCTAACCAATGGACTAGAGAGGTGTCACCTTGTCCCTTTATTTGAGATAGACTGGCTACCCTCTCTCTCATTTTTTTGTGTGATTGGAAGGCACCTCCGCCGCCGTAAACAGGAGTAGCATCTCGCTCTTTGGTAAATGGCGAACCGGCTTATGCGTGAACCAGGTTGGGTAGCAATAGTTTGGTACCAGATGATAATTCTGGGGCACACTACCGATCCCTACCTCTTAAGCCCCCGCCGATCTTCCCTCAGCGATTGGGTTAACGTAAGCTCGACCCGAATTCGAAGTAGCATCGGATGATACTGGGATGTGGGGCCTCCAAGGTGGCACCGACGAGGATTTCATACCTTTTAGACCAGGAGGGAAGGGCTCCCCTTCTTTCAACTGAAATTTTGAGTCTTGTTGTTGATGAACGAGAGTTCGTGCCAGGCCGTGTGCGATCTGACGTCGGAAAGAGGATCCTACACATTTAGGCTGCTACGTGTCGATCGGAAGACGCCTTGCCGAGGCTCCGTCCCTCAAACATCTGTCTGTTGGCATTTTATCGATTTGTTTGGCACCAACTCTTTCCTCTGTGCAAACAGGGGTGGAGGAATAAAACCTCGCGCATCTGAGCTTCTTATCATTACAGTTTTACGTTTACTTAAATAGTTCACTTCTAGATTAGGTGTGTCCAAAGAGGCAACCTCATTGGCACAGTGTACATAGGATATTCTTTATATAGCAGTTCACCTCATATTCATGCTCTCAACAGTAGTGCCTAACTACTGTGATTGAGTGAATATCTTGGTCTGGTGTGGATAACAGACGACATAAGGTTGACTCTTTTGGGAACGAGCAAAGGCCGCAGCGATCCAAAGGATCTAGAAAATCATTCTCTTAACAGTCTACTGATTATACAAGTTCGGTACTATGGTTGTTCCATGGTCATATCGTACTTACTCAATTGAGGGTGAAATCTGTTCGATATGCAAGTGGTCTAGTCACTACCTGTAAGGAAAGCACCCCCTTCACATGAAAAAGAGAAAGAGGCGGAGTGACGGGGAGGTATCGCCTTAACTCTCTTTCCGGACCTACTCATCGAAAGATGCCCAAGCTCTTTGATAGAAGAAGCTTCAAATGCGCAGTTAGGACAAAAGGCTGTTTGCAAGAATAGGCTCTGGGACTTTATCAAAATCAAAGGGAATGATTGGACAAAGAGAAGAAGGGCAACTAGTCTTCTTTCGACCAGTAAAGGCAGTTGAGTGAAAGCTCTTTCTATGCCTATGCCAAAGGGTAATCCCACAGAAAGGAAAAGACTTGACCAGTCATCTCTTCTTGGACAGTCTTTGAATAGCCCTAGTTCGTACACAAGGGATGTCCTTCTCCTTCTTAGTAAGCCTTCTTATTTAATTTAATATTAATTTTCACGTGCACACCCTATTAAAAGAAAAGGCAGAAGAGGAAAAAGAGAATGACATAAGCAGCCTACTCTTGCAAAGAGCCTAAGCGAGCCTATGTGACCAAACTCGCGTCTAGCGCTTCGCTCCTTGCTCTCTGTCCTTCTATCTCGATCAAAGCCCCGGTTCTTCTTTCAAGTCTTTTACCATTGTGGTCTCCTTTCTTTCTAGGTTCAGCCTTAGATTCATTCCCACGGTATTATACTCGGTAAAGCACTCTCTTATCTTCTTAGTGGCAGGATGCTTGGAGGCATTCCTGTTGAATACCCCTGCATGAAGATGATACCCACCTTCACTATGTGGTTCCTTTGCCACGGCCCGTCAGTCGAATAGTTGTCTAAGCCTCTCACCAACTCCTTCTTTGCGGTAGGTCTTCTATCCGCATGAGTTAGCGTAACAAGAATGAATTTCTTGATTGTGGTGTCCCTTCTTTCCATGGTTCCTTCCTTCATTTGTCTGTGCTCTCTACCTATGATGAAATCAAAATGAGGTTTGTCCCTCTTGCGTCTGCTTGCTACTCCCACTTTCTCTTCCTTGATCGTCGTTGGTCCTTCTTTCTCTTGCTGCTCAAGATATTGCTGCTGTCGGCTACCTATGCCTGCCTGCTCGACCATCTTTCTACGCTCTTTCGAATTCCTATTTGTTTGAATCCTGAATCCCATTAGAATCCAACAGAAAATTGGAGAAGAATCAGCTGCCTCCACTCTTACGGACTATTCTCTGACATCACAAGTGTATATCATCAGATTGTCCGGTCTCTCCCTATGGCTTTCTAAGAAGCTAGACCCAATAAGATTAGATGCAGCCATATCTTTCTTTGTGGATGTAGCTTTATTTCCTGCCTGTGCTCTTAGTTGCATAAGGACTAACCGCTTTCTTGTTTGTGATAGCTTTACAAAGTACCCTAGATTCATTCCTTTTGCTCTCTATCTCCTAATGCCAACTGCAATTTGACATCTGCAGCGTCAATGCATAGTATAATAGGTGGAAGCTGCTCTCTATGTACTTGTAGTTGAGTAAGGACTGTAAGCTTCAAGTCCCTTCTTATCTTTTTTTAGTTCCAACAGGAGGATTATGTAAGGGGAATCTAGTTATATCTTCTCATCTTAGTGCTTCTCTTTCCCCTAGTTAGCGGACTATAAGTAGTCTCAATTGATCGACCGCTTACATCGTCCTGCTAGTCTTTCTTCCTTACGTTATCTCTTCTATTAGGAGGTGAGTGCTTCTTTGTTGGAGAGCGTAAACTTCTCTCTTTACCTGCTATTGCCCTAGCTAGAACGAAATCATCAACTTCGGAATAGTTTCGATAGCTTCTCAAATTACCTTGATTGAGGAAGCGAAGTCATTTGCTTTTGGGATCGGTTTCAAAACCCCTCGGTATCGGCTTAAGCCTTCCCGGATCCAGCCTTCTCTGAACTCTTCTGACCCCGCCTCTCGCCTGAACCCTTTCTTTTCAATAGGATCAAGGTGCTCTAAGATTTCAGTTTGCATGCACTAGTATAGTAATCGATTGCTCTTTAGGAAAAAGATTAGAACAAGGCGGTCTCAAGGTTCAAAGTCACTAGTCAGTCCAACTGCACGAGTGAAAGGCGAAAGTCAAGATTACGTGCAACCAGGTGTAACGTGTCAAAGGTCACCGAGTCGTCGGAAAGGGGAATAGGTTGTTTTGCGCATCCAACAGCGGAGTTGCGTAATAGCGGATTCGTAGGTAAATAAATCGTTGGATTTGAAATTGCCTTGGGCGGATAGGAATTGAGACTTTCAATGGTCCGCTCTTCTCTCCTCGTGATCGAAGCGGACCCCAGAAGTTGGGTATTCCTTCTTAAGAGGACACTAAACCTCCCGATCTTGCTAGCCGGGGGCTCAGTCTTTCAAGATTCAATCTTTCCCCTTCCTTTCCCAGGACTGAAAGCTGCCTAAACTGGATCAATGTGAATGTCCGAGGAATCAGAAGTTGAATCAATAGTTTTTAGATACCACCCAGGCCCAGAATCCGAAATAACCATCAGGAGTAGGAGACTATAAGAAGGGGGTCTAATCAACGGAGTAACGCAGTCTAAGGGCTTAGTGCTCCAATTGCGCCTTAGGACTGATAGGTAAATGCCCCTGACCAGACTCATAGATTCCGTAGCCACAACTATAGGTTTCCACGCGAAGGGGGTGTAATGTAATAGGACCAGAGAATGCCCAACGTTCAAAGATTCCAGATGGCTTCAACGGCATAAAAGCATTTCCCAGCTTAGCCGCAACTCCTTTCAGGGTTCTATATCCTTGGTTTGCCAGTTCGTCGACATGCATCACAGGAACGCACGAATTATGTTATGTGACATCCTCCAATAACGTCGGCCACCATAGACCTGCCAAACACTGATTCCGTGCAGTAGCATCCGCACCGACATGTCCACCCGTGAGGCCTTGATGCGCCTCTTCCATAACATCGTTAACATCATTCGAATACATCGTCGGTGAACGTCGACCCCTCCGTTCATTAGCTGATACGGACTTCCTCTTTTCGCTGATGAATAGGCCAATCGGGATCGGAGAGAATAACACCTGTGAATCGGCAATGTTAGTGGCTCCTGTCTCGTTTTCCTAATCTTGAACAAGGAAGAAGCGTCTGGGGGCCTGCACCCCTTCAGGTCCTTCTCCATTACGCAGACGAGACAAATGGTCATCGCCGACATGACTTCGTCCAGGTGGTCTCGTCACAATGGAACAATCGAAGTCTTTCAATAGCAAGTCTTCGACCACTAAGCACCGGTTTATTCACCAAATAAAATTCAGATATATTATAAGACGATCACAACCTATAGAGACAAAGGAGTAGAAACCAGAAGATTAAAACAAGGAAATGAGGAGGCCGAAGGGAAAACATAAAAAAGACCGAAAATTTATCAGACATTGACGGCTGTAACTTCGCAATGGAAATGCGAACCACATATCATGGGAGCGACTGGTTTATCTAGTCACACATGAACCAACCGACGGATCATAGATTCCATCATCTGCGAATTGCGATGATCCCATCTTTACCTTCAATGGATAATCCTAAAAGAAAACCGAGTCTTCTGATTAAGCGGACACCGAAAATGTATCCTCGTAGAATAGTCCAGTAGTTCTATTATATTAGCATTAGCCAACATGAGTCTGTGACTGGTCACGCCTACCATATCGAAAGTAAACCTGACCGCGAACTCCCACTTCCTTCAAAAAACTTTCTATTATATATTTCGCGTCATTAACCAGAACGGGAGCCTCAGGTTGTGTGTAGACTCTCTTGGTTGACCGACAGAAGATGCGAAGTTCCTATCCTTTATCTAATACTAGAAGCCTTAACACCAATGATTGATAGTCTATCTTTTTTCCCAAAGGCTTTCGCGTCTCTCTAAAATCACAATCAAATCTTGGTTTATTTAATCATCAGGGACTCCCAAGCACACGAATTCTCTATAAATAGAAATAGATAATTGAGGGCTTGTTATTCAACAGTATAACATGACTTATATACCCATGTCAACATCTATGAATATATCTTTATGATCTTATCTATCTAGATTCATCAGCATTTTATTGAATGAATGAAATCACAGTGAGTTAAAAAATCGAATTCAGATAGTGCGTGTTTTGCATAGAAATAGAATATAGAATTTCAGTAGATTTTGATATACTAGTTATATTGGTTATAATGGGTTGCCCGGGACTCGAACCCGGAGTAGATAATTTCTTTGTTAAAAAATAGGTAAAAAACCCTCCCCAAACCGTGCTTGCATTTTTCATTGCACACGGCTTTCCCATCTAAAAGTAAGTTCCCTCCCCAGAGAAAGACTCAGTTACGTGATCTGTTGCATAATGGAAATAGATTGATTAATAAGACTGTGAAGAAAGAGTCAAAGAGGAGTTTCCCCCAGTTCAGGAATTACTAAATATACTTTACTTTGGCTCGGCTAATCTAGGGAGGCTGCTGCTTCAGATTGTCCCCCTACTTGTTTGTCATTGGTATGGATGTGCTAGATTCTCTTTTGAAAAATTGGGTCAACCATTTGGATTTTCATTACCATTGGAGATGTGGTAAGAATAAGATCATTCGGCTATGTTTTGCTGATGACTTATTGATGTTATGTTCTCTAAGGGGACAGTCAGTCTGCTAGGGTACTTAAAAAAGTCTTTTAAAAGCTCTCTGGTCTCCTCCCTAATTTTAACAAGAGCAGCATTTTCTTTTCTGGTGTTGAAAGCTAGCTCTGTTAAAACTGAGATTTTGGCTACTTTGGGAGTGCACACTGCCTTAAAATATCTTGGTGTTCCTCTAATCACTACCATGTGCAAAGCAGAAGACTGCAGACCTCTAGTTGATAGAATTACTAGGAAGATACAAAGTTGGACTAGCAGGTTTTTATCCTATCCTATAGTGGCAGAGTCCAGCTTATTAAGGCTGTTCTTTTCTCAATTCAGGTTTATTGGTCCTCTGTTTTCATGCTCCCTAAGAAAGTTATTGATGAGATTTAACAATTAATGAGAATCTTTCTTTGGAGTGGGATTGAAGGTGCCAAAGTAGCTTGGAAGGATGTGTTGTCCCAGGGAAGAAGGAGGTCTTTCAGTGGAAGTTGCAGGCGATAGATAGAGGAAAGCTAAATTTCTCACTATTGCAGAAGGTAGGTCAAATCAATGTAAATACGGAATTCGATCTTCAGGGCGAGACATGAAGAAAGAGATTGAGTCAGATCAATCCATTCCGGTGTTCATCCGTGGAGAAGATAAATGGAAATCAAAGCAAGGATGGGGGCTCAAGATTCAATCTCACTCAAATCGATAAGAAGAAGGACTTCTAGTAGTGGAATAAGAGTCAGTGTTCAACTAGTCCGGAGACTATAGCTCAGTCGAACTTCTAATCCAGCCACGAAACTGAAAATAGAACTCAAATAGATAGTACATTCAAGTGGGCAAGGTAAGCTCAGTCTCAGGCGAAGGAAGCTTTTAGGCCGTTAGTCTTTCTTTTGATCGATGGGCGATGAATCAAAGAAGTTGTCAGTGAAGAAGTTATCTAAAAAACAGGAATGTAAGTAAATCCAATAAGTTCTGTAGGCCGAATCTAATAAGGTAGGCGAACCTGGCAAGTAGTTAACAGGCTCATTTTCCGTTCTATGCCCGTTCCTGATTCTAAGCCCGTTCCCGATTCTAAGCCCGATCTTTCACGAGCTACAAGAGAGGGTCTATTTGGTCACTATGCCTGTGGGTGGTCCCGCTTTTATCTGGGATTTTCTTTCTCAAGCCAGCTAGATCAAAGACGGCTAGGGCAGGCACAGGTTAATAGCTAGGTCTAGGTTGTTAAAGGGTTAGGTCAAGGTCAAAAGCTGGGGCAGTGGAAGTTTTCCTTTCTGGGAGTTATGTTCCATCCCTACCAGTAATCTATAGGTATTTCCCTGAAAGAGCTAATGATAATAGATAGATTTATCTTAAGATTCTAGAGAATAAATAGCTTTGTTCCCCTTCGCCTATCTAATCTCTCTACAGGAGACTACTCTACTAGTATACTTATTCAGCTGGGGCGGTATCTTTTTAGTCAGTTTCAGGCCAGGCCCTTGCTTATGGATAAGCCGTAGTTGTCCCTCCAAATGCGGAAACCTATACAGTTTGAGTGCTGAGCCCTGTGCTGTCCTCGGAAAGAAAAAGGCTTAATTAAGTAGGGATCTCCTCTAGTCGAGCTACTTCATTCCTCTAGTTCTTACCGTCGAGGTATACTGTCTTATAAATAGTCCGAAATTGCCTATCGGCTCAGTTAGTTACACCAACCCTTTGTCTACGACAAACTTCGCTCTGTCATCTTTTCAGCGCATTATTCGGTTAACCCTTTTTTCATTTGGTAATATTTCCTTAACTTAAGGCAATGAACACTTCCACCTAAAGGCTTTCATCAGCTACCAACCTCAAGGTAGCTTTGCTCTCCTCCATCGCTCAACCGTTGCAGCCTAGCCTCCAAAGAAAGAGGTCTTCTACGAGAGAAGAAAGCATGTAGAAGTCGCCGCCTTACTCACTTAGGGCACTTTCTTGGGGAAAAGGTGATTGCCGGAATTCTCTTAGGAAGACCAACCATTAGAGGTGAAGATCAAGTGCCGATCTCTTCACGAAGGGATTGGGAAAGGCTATCCTTTTTCTTCTCACTCGCCGCAAACAGGAAATGAGTGAGTCTCGATACCAGGCCAGAGAGATGAAATGATCGATATCCATTCTCCAGGATAAGATGTAGAAGTGATTCTTTGATTCTTCCGTATAATAAATTATAAAAGAGAGGCCACTATCGTGATTGAGAATGAGCCGGGCGAGAGGGAGAGATGGAAGGCCTATACTTCTTAACCTTTGATTCCCATTACCCCTTTTTCATTTCGCCCTTGAAGCGCTTTGTCTTTTCTCTGATGTTAGAAGCCAGAGATAGCCTTCTTGCGATCTTTGATCATTTTCTGCTTGCATCCGCCTATTAGATAGATAAGGGGGGAAGGGCTGTTGAGAGTTCAAATTGGAGGGGTGGAGAAGATTATGCTTATGATTTTTTTAATTTGCATGAGTGGAATCAAAATGAAGATACATATAGAGATGGGCTGGAAAGCTGCCTACCTGCGAAAGCCGAATAGATCTGATTGGAAGGCTCACAGTCATCGTCCAAATCTCTTGAAATTCCAAAACTCCCCCCGGATGGAGCTCTTTCAGAATCTATTATTGGAGGTGAAAGCAAGGGCATAGGAATCGAGAGAAGGCAATCGCAGTTGCATTTCTCGAGCTTGGGATTGTTGAGCGAAGTTCTCATGAAGATGAAGGGCATTCCAGATCGGATGTGCATGAGTCAGATCTCTTACTTGAGCTTGAGGATTGAAGCACAGATGTGGAGGTAGAGGTTATCCAACTGACCAGCAGCTGATCTTTGCAGAGCCACTCTTCATATGATATGCGCTTTGAAACCTTGACAGCAGATCCATCGGCCCCCATTCGCCTCACCTACACGGAAAAGCTAGTAAGCGTACTCAATAACCGTTCTTGTCTCGCACTAACTGGCTGGCATTTGGAAGCTGAATCCTACTTTCGAAAAGGAGCTACTTTACTTGCAAGATCTGCATCGATGGTAATAGGTCCGAAAAGCCCTACGCTCCTTTCAAGTCAAACGGAGATTACCAGTTCCGGAGGGACGGACCAACCATTGTACTTCTAGGGGAGGGTCTAACATAGCGGAAGGCCACGGCTTTTGTGAGTGTTCAGCACAATACGGTACGGTATGCCACTGGCACGAGATAGATTGTTTGCCAGCCTGGAAGTGATTCGCTAAGTCGGGTTTTCCAGCGGCCGCCTATTGTAGAATCGTCGATAACCTGGCTGCCACTATCATGTGTGTAAAGACTGACTGTATAGGTATACCGGAAACCGTTTGGCAAGTCAGGGGACCCTGAAATCCGCTCCTTAGCTATAACGTTCCAGAGTCATGAAGAACAGACACTAACCGTCCTCCAATTACTTTAATTTTACCTTCAAGGAACGAGTAGAGTACAAAAACGAAAGATCCGAGTAACCCTCCGAGCTAGGGATATTAAATAAAGGCCGTAGCAAGGAGACTTTAACAGACCAGTTAGAGTAAAGCCTCAACTTTCATAGAAGAGCGTCAGTAGGATAAAACAGCAATTCCAAGACTAGCTTTCCCGGACAATGTCTATTATGAAATGGTGGCGCTATAACAAATCCAGAGTACCTTAACGGTTGCCGCACAAAGCTGGTCACCTTAACCAGTCATACCCATTTATGGAGATTCAGGATCGAAAATGAAAGCCATGAAACAAGTGGCTACTCCTACTGCAATTGGGGGCTTATTTTAAGCCAGCCCACAAAAAAATTCCACCTCGACTCCCCTCTCCCTCTGGTCGAGCTTCTTCGCCCCTCTACCAGAGAATCCATGAATTCCGGGCACTCGCAGTAGCTACTTCTTTCATAAGTTTTAGGCAAGTCGTACTTCCCATCCTCCATTGAATTGGGTCTATCTTTTGATTATGGTCCTTTTTTCTCCATCATACAAGACCCTTGCCACTTTCCTTTCACCTGTAGTTGCAGCAGTTCTTTTACGGAAGAAGGAGCTCTAATCCGCTTTTTCAAGCTTCCCATCTCCTGATAGTGAGGTCGAAATACTTCCCAGGTCGAGGGCTTTATCTGGACATCTAATCCATGCAGCAGGTATGCCAAAAAACTTTATCTTTATCTTTATAAGGAGAAAGGGAAATGGAATTGAGCAAACGATGTATAATAAGAAGCGGCTTTTAAACGAGGAATGGAGATTGGGAAGTCAGAAGTGAGAGGGGAGAAGACAGAAAACTGATAGAAGATGCATCGAATGCAGGGCAAGCAGCTCCTATCGAAAAGCCTTTGAGGTTTAGAATCGCGATACGCTCCCTTACTCTCTTTTACTGCTGTTACTGCCTTACCTTTTTACTGTTGATTAAGCTATGGGCCCAATAGTTTAGATATCCACGAGCACAGAATAGGAGATGGGGCATTTCTCAGCAAGCAAAAGGGCTTAAAAGCGCCTTTATCAAACCTATTAGTAAAGGCCTTTCTTCAATCTTTAGGCACATAGACCGCGCATTGGTCCCCCCTATCGCCTCTGGGCGGCACCACGATTCCCGTAATCCTCAATGAGGTACCTCATCTCATTGAGGAGGCTCGGCGTGTACTGGCAAGTTATCAATCCGTTTTGTAAGTCCACAAGACCGTTTCTTGTGTTTATAGAAGCAGCTGTCCCTGGAATCCACTTCATATTCAGATCACGATCTATAGACGTTCAACTGATCCCTCTGAACTCATGCGCTTGAATCTGCCGCTGTAGTCTGTACCTATAGGTACGAGAGCAACCACTCCCGACGCTAGACCGAGAGATCGGCGGACCAGACTAGCCATGCAGTTCGTAATCTGTGGAGATAGGTTGTATAAAAGGTCAACCAACAACATTCTGTTGAAATGTCTAGATGAAAGGGAGGCCAAAGAGATGCCAGGTGCATGAAGGAGTCTGCGGTCCACACATGAATGGGCACAGGCTTGCCAAAAAAAGACTTCGCCTAGGATATTACTCTTGTACGATGGAGAGGGATTGCATCCAGAGATGCTACAAGTGCCAAGTGCATGCGAATTTGATCCACGCGCCGCCGACGGAGCTTCATAACCACACCACGGCCCTTTGCAGTATATTGCCTAGATATCATAGGAAGGTTAACCCGAAGGCAGCCAATTGGACATGAATACATCTTGGTGGCTATCGATTCTTTCACAAAGTGGGATAAAAACCTCCTACACCACGATCACAGCGGCACACGTCATAATATTTCTGAAGAAGCAGCTTCACATTCATAAGCTTAGGAACGTTAATGCCATGTTCCTGTTGTCCGAGCTCTAACGCACACCTGCCCTAAAGCTGTAAGCGGGGTTTAGTCAAGTAAAGCAGAAGGCGAAAGAAAGACAGAAGCGGAAGAGGCAGATTTAGACAACCAACGTCAGCTACGAGTTCGCACCCCAACCAACAGCTGCCTTTGCTAACCTTGCCTTACCTGAACTAACGCACTCAGAAGGTCACATCTGTCTGGCTGCTAAAGGAAGAGCTGTAAGACAAACAAGTGGCATATTCAGAACAGACAACCGGTAGCTACAAAGATGGGGTGCAACTGGTCCCCGAGCAACAACCTAGTTGGGCTTTGGTTTATTTAGGACTAGAAGCCCGTTAACCCCGAGATTCATAGCGCAAAAAGCCCCTACATTTGCTATTCTGAGTCTATGCTCTGTCCCTATCTGAAGCAGCAGACGTTAACAAGCAGACGTAAGAAGATGTTACTGAAAGGATAACGTCTGCACCGTCTTAGCTAGCCGCTCTTTCCTATTGAGGTTCTTTGTAAGAGAGCAATCTTATGAGTGAGAGGCATCAGACGCTAGCTCAGATGATAAGACGTAGCAGCTGTTAGCTTTTAGCTTCTTCAATGTCTTCCCTCTCATAGATGAGGAGACGCGGACGTTAAGACAAGAGACTCTAGCTGCAGCAGCTTGCCCTTCCCTGGCTACTGGTCCCAAGGCATCGCTCTTAGTAGGAGGACATCTTATTCAAGAACTGATTTAGTAATAGACTAGCGCCTCTAGTCTTATTTCCCTCGGGGAGGGAGCCTTTATCCGACCAAAAACAACCTAGTGTATGGGCCCCAAAGAACTACTTCTATTTATTGCACGAAATGTGCAGCTACTAGAGGGGCAGTCCTACAAAGGAAATGCACCAATGACTGCCTATAGCAGATAGTAAAAAGGATGAACAACCTATTATATTACCACCAATTTTTGTACAAAATAAGTTGTTGAATAAGATAGGTTGTTACTATAAGAGCATTCCTACCCTACCCGGGAGATGACCCTTATCCCACTAGCTCCAGAGGTTTATATTACTCACATCACATATTGGACTAGGGAAGCCCCTCTTCTTCTATTGCTTTGCTCGGGGGCTAGCAGCTCGTCCTCCAGACGCAGACGGGGCAGAGCTCCTACTAATAGATAGAGGGGAAGAACTGGGATCAGGATTTCACACTATACGAAAGGCAAAGCGAAAGACCACTTAGTTAACCACCAGCCAAGCAAAGAGAAGAAGCTACTCACCTAGAGGGCGAGGAGCTATTCTTTTGTACATATACTCGATCTGGATCTACTAAAAGAGGAATGACTCGAGTTATGCCTTTATAAGATAAGAGCGCCCTCGGTCTCTCGATCCCATAGATCCTGTAGGGGAGGGAGGCACTTAGACCATTACTTCAAAAAGTATGGAATGCCGGGCAGGGGAAGCAAACTCACTTCAAGAGCTAACCTACCAGTCACCTTAAGGGATCACGCTTAGTGATTTGAACAAACTAAACCCCTAGGGGAGGAAGGTTAACCAACCCAATCTTGAACCCCCGGGGGGAAGGGAATTCCTAAAAGAAAGGATAAGGAAAGCACAAAGCACGCTTGCGGACAGATTCTCCAGAAATGAAACCTGCTTTTAGAGGGCTACCCCTAACTCACATAGACTGCACTCTTAGAACCAACCCTTTGGTTCTGGGCAACTGAGACCAACTGCCAGTACAAGGAAAGCCATCCATGTATAGACTAAAAAAACCAATAACAGACTTTGAGAGACAGACCCAAACAACGCCTATTTACTTATTTGTTACCAGCTTAGATAGACTCACATGCTCGGGCGGATATAGAAGCTCAGGAACTGCCCGGCTATAGGCACGATCGCAGACAGAAATGTGCCGGCTCCAGAAGAAGTTCGACGTAAGAAAGAGTCTCTTCGGAGGCACACTTCTATTTATTAAGATATTTAGTTTATCACCAGCAATTCCCTTAGCTACACGGTCTTCCTCTTCGCGGAAAGCGATCGACGATCAATAATTAATACGAATTCTTGCTTATGGGGATTCGGCATTCAATCGTAGGACCCACAGCGGGATGGCCCGTACTCAAGGCAGTCAACGTAGATATTTAAATATGTAATTATCTTTCTAACCGCTTGAAAGAACCTTGCAGGCGAGTATTCATCTATGTACATATAGATGCAGGGTTCATCGATGGAATGACGTAAAGTGAGCCAATGCTGGCAATACGACACAGCTGTTGATGGCTGTGATTCCACATAACTAACTAAAAACGAGGATACCCGTCCTATTTCTCCGATATACATCTATTTTAGTTATTGCGCAGAATAGGACGAGACTATGACCTTTACGGTTGAATTCCATGATGCACACAATACTCATTAAAGCTGTTAGAAGTAAACTCTCAACCACCATCACTTCTGAAAAATGTTATGGGTTTCTCAAAATGCTTGGTTATAAGTGAAAGGTTCGAAAAACATCAAAAACTTAAGATTTGGCACGAAGAAAAAAGAACCATGTATATCTACTGTAACATCCTGCCACCATATGAACTCCACTTTTTCCACGATAACGAGCACGACCAAGATGAGACGAAAATAGGGAATTAGGATCCCGATGCGTTGGACCTAAAAACAGAGGGTGATTACGAACGGCAGGATCAGGAGACACTACTAACTTACGAAACATTTTTTCTTTTAGAAACAGTGTTAGCTCCCTGCTCTCGGAGCGGTATACCAAAAAAAGAAGGAGAAAGAAAGATGGAAAGTAGTCAAGCCAAATTAAAAAACGAATTCTCGTGCTCTTAAGAGGGCTCACCATGAGCAACACTCGGCAGGAACACTACACTACGATATTACGATTTGCTATACGGCGCTTCTCGGGATAATGCTGTTTTTTAACACTGTCCCGTAGCGGAAACGGGCCGGCTAGGTCTCTCTCAGAGAGTAGAGATAGAGGCGTCGAGCTACAGAAAGTGTGCTAAATCCTTTCTCGAAAAATTGAGGCTCTCAGTACAAGACGGCGGACATTGGTTGACTGAAAAGGTCAGCGACTGCAGTTAATCGCCGTTTCATCTATGTATGCGGAGGTGTACCCGGGCACAACATAATGAAATGGCAGCGAAACGAAAGCGACGCAGCAAAAATCTGTTCTTCTGGCTCCATGATATCACAACGTATCATAAATAAGATGAGAAAATTCAGCCGTGTACTCCTCCACTGACAACTCCCTCTGCTGCGTCGTTCTACAACAGGATACTGAAATGGGACCAGGAAGACACCCCACCACTGGAACTTGCTTTGCTCGCGCTCCGCTCGCTCCCACCTGTCTTCTTCCCACTAAAGTGAAAGATCTTTCACTTCACCATAGCAGGAACCTCACTAACCTTCTCGGCCAGTTACTCTAACCACTGGGATCCCCTCCAGCTTTCCCACCCACCGTAACTGAAACCTTCTTTTTTCGATCGGAATACGAATAAGATCAAAACATCACCAAAAAGAATTAATAACTTGGAGTAATTGGAGGTAATACTCACTTTGAATGCCGAGTTGAGCCAAATCCGTATATATGGAAGAGAGTAATTCTATATCATTCCCCGGTACCAAGCGGTCTATTATGTCATACGCCGTTCTTCCAGGTGGAAGATTAGAGTTCAATAATGGAGTTAACAGCCTATCACTAAGCTGTTCCTTTATTGTTTCGGCGACGCTTTCGTCCACTCGCTCCTGGTAAGAGGCCATCGTTAACTGGCGAAGCCTCGCGACTCGCCAGCTAGCGACTATAATAACACTCAGTGGTAAAGCAGCTGCTGAAAGAAGGGAAATAAGATAGGTAAGTACTAGATCCGACATTCTTGATTTCTTTACTAAGAGAAATTCAAATAAAAAAAAAAGTAAGTGGGGCCTTGCTGGTAGTAGACCAGACCCAAGCCCCTCTATTTAAATATTGGGGTTGAAAGGAATTCGGGGGGTGCTAAGGCGAATAACTTCTACAAGACCTTGCTCTTCCCAAAGGTTGCCCTTGAAAGGCTCTATGCGACTATTGACGCCATTCGTCGCTGGCGTCTGGCCAAGAGT